ACTCACTTTCTGTCTATTGGTAGCTTTAGCTCCTTCTTATGTTGTTTTGAGAGAACTAGGCTGGCTTTTCGCTTCATTGGATAAAGGCGGAGTGCTTTTTCATTCCTTTCTTTTCGATATCCCTTCTCTTCGCCAAAGCTCAAGCTAGTAGTTATAGTCAGAACTCAACTCCCAGCCAGAAGGGTAGCTCATTGCCCGAGTAGAGAATGTTATGCCTATCCATCTCCTTTGACCCCTGAGCCCAAAAGAACTCCTTTATCTTTATTTGGTGTAACTACTTGAGCCGGATGAGAGGAAACTTTCACGTCCGATTTTGAAGGGGGGAGATCCTTGCTACTCCTATCCCAATTTGGCTTTAGCTAGGCCTATAGCTAAAAAACCCACTATTTTACGATTACGAGGTTCATTCGAATATGAAACCCAATCCTGGAAATATAGCATCCCTCCTTTTTTGACTACCCAAGGCTTGCATACATTTGGAAATCGCGCAATTTCTACTGGAGCAGGCGCTATCCGAGAGACTTCGATCTAGATTTGCGAGTTATTATAGATTCTGCGTTGGCAGAATGGAAAGAATTAGAGGAAGAGGGGCTCACGAGTGATGAGTGGGAAGATCGGAAAATGGAAAGAAGAAAGCGAAAGCGCTTTTTGGTTAGACGCATGGGATTAGCTAAGCATTTTATTCGAACAAATGTAGAACCTGAATGGATGGTTTTATGTCTATTACCAGTTCTTCCCCCGGAGTTGAGACCGGGGGTTCAGATAGCTTCACTTAAACTAATGGGTTCGGATATTAAGAAACGAAACTTTATGGTAGAGTTCTTTCGCGGAACAATGATCTTCTCCATTTATTAACAATTCAATCGTAGCCAGAGGACGTCGTAATGTCTCAGGAGAGATTGGTACAAGAAGCTGTGGATACACTTCTTGATAATGGAATCCGCGGACAGCCAATAAGGGATGGTCATAATAAGGTTTACAAGTTCGTTTTCAGATGTAATTGAAGACAAAGAGGGAAGGTTTCGTGAGACTCTGCTTGGCAAACGGGTCGATTATTCGGGACTGGAAGTGGTGAAGGCCCGTCAGGACTGACGAAGGAGATGAGTACTGGGTCCATCAGGAGAGTGTAGAGAGTAGGCCAAGACAGGAGAGAAAGCGCCGGCTCAGTTCGAACTTCTACCCCTCATGAAGTGATGGGACCCTTAATCCTGACTTTAGCGCTACGATTGACCAGTACAGTACTACTTTTGAAGGAAGAAGTGGATAGATCTATATTTCCCGCATTTTCAGTATTGTTGTTAAGGTGGGAGGAATGGAAATTATTTGGCTTTTGTGAAAGGCCTGTGGCTTTATTATTGGCCTTCAGGAAAAAGGTGAAATAATAAAAAGCAATCTGCCCGGGATCAAGATCACGAACTAATGGATTACTAGAGGATGGATATCAAACTCGGTAATCACCAAAAAGGTAAGGGCTATTAGACTTCGATAGGCTCTAGAAGAGCAGTAGCGGTTGACTCAACCGCAAGAAAAAGAGCTTAGACTATTTCTCTGGAGTTCCTAGGTTGGGCATAGACCCCGAGATCAGAGGGGGTTAGATCCTCTTTTACAGAAAGCGCGTTGAGAGGTAACGATTAACATCACCTAATTCTTTGTCTAGATAGAAGGAGGGAATGACGGATGGATAGGTCTTAGCGGAAAGGGAAAAAAGATAGGATGATCATTCCAATCCCAGGAATTATGACTCGGTAAAGAGGTCACATTCAGACTCTACCTTAGAGCATCCTGCCCTTGTTACCACCCTGGTGAAGCAATTTCACTTTTCACTCTATTACCCGGAATCTCGAAATAGGATATCACCTTCCATTTCCTTAACCACATACTCCTAATGAAATAAAGATCCTTTTCTATATGGGTCGGGAAAACCCGAACTGAACAGGCATACGAAGAATCAATCAAACTGTACCCCTTTACCCTGGGTAATACTTCTACTGAAATGACCTGAAACATCGTACACTCTTCGGTACAAATTGTTATCCTATCTGAGTTTCCACTTGAAAACCTAGTAGCCCTTGAACCCTTCTTCTTTCGAATATTCAATATTACTTAATTGAATGTATTAAGCATAGACCGGAGCTCTACATCGCCTTATCAGGCTTCGTAACTAGCTCGCTTCAATCCTTCATCCCTTTTCTCTCGGGCGGTAGTGAAAATAGAAAAGGTCAAAAAAGAGCCTTTATTCGACCGATCTGCCTTAGTGTCATGACCATTCATGGCTGGCCACTCGAAGCTTCTGAGACCAAGGGGTCTAAGAGATGAAAGCCCAAGACCAACTTGACCGACCCCACATCCATAGAGCAGCTTGAGTGGAGAAGGAGAAAGAAGGACTCAGACAGTCAAGTTCTTTATGAAAGATCTCTCTGGTGGAGGAATGAAATTGAGAAGGAAGGGGGCGCAATTTCGGTTGTTCAGTTTAGTTAGTTCGAGACTTCCCCAAAGGACGATTCGTTGATATATTCCAAGCAAGACCCAGCAAATGAAGCTAGGTTAGGATTGGCTAGACTCAAGAGAAATGAGTAGAAGAAGAGACGGAGGACATAAAAGGACTAGAAAAAATCATATGTCTAGGCACGAAGTGAAGAAATAAAGCATGTCTTGGATAAGGATGAAAGTCTATCCTATGCGTCCTAAGTCCTTGTGAGGTGGTCGGGCTAAGGCAAGCAACATGGCCATTCAACTCCTTTTTCCTTTCTTCCTTAATGGACCGACTTCGGAAATGCTGTGTACATGGGCAATTTAGTCTTTTCATGAGTCAACCTACCTTACTTGAGCATCTTACTGGACTTGGATGCTTTGATGTCTTAAATGGTACTCCTTCATCCTACCCTTTCTATTCCATTCCATTACGTGGAAGTAAATTCTCTAAATGCGAGATCCGCGTCCTAGCTCTGGCATGTCCTTTTTCCCTTTTTGCTTTATTCATAGAGTGGTTTAAGTCTAGCCTACTGAAAGCACATTCTTCGATTCGGGGGTGGTACTAGCTACGGCATCTGATTGAGCAAGGGGTTCAACGGTGGAAGCTTCACCGGAACGCTTCAAACACAATAAGCATGTATAATGTCTAGGAATTACCTGACGATGCCAAAGCAGCTTGTTCCAACCAACTCTAGGCATTCCAATCGGATTTCAATGTAGATTCCCTTGGATACGTTTGATTCCATATCACCTTCTCTTCCGTACCTTCGGAATCCAATTCCACCTCTTTGATGTTGTTCAAGGCATGTGATATTTCCACAGTAATTGTGGGTGGAAACCTCCAAGTGTTCCCTTGATGGTTTCTCAATTTCTCCACTCTCAAATCATAGATAAGATCTCTTCCTCTTAGAGTCCTATAGCATGGTACCAAAATAGTAGAAGGAGTCCAATCTTTATTAAAAGCTAATGTAATGGGAGGTTGAACCTTAGCGATAAGAGAAGGAATCGAATCTACTTAAGCGTAAGGAAGATCAACTCAAATCACCAAATCAACCAGCTCTATATCCTAGGAAGGACACCTCTTCCGCCCTATCAGTCTCAGTGCTTCGCCTAGCATCCCTCGGTAACTCAACCTTCTGACCTCCTTTTCTGTGTTTGGAAGCAAAAGGACTCCCGTTGAAAGCTGGATGTCTTTACTTACCCTTCTATGGCTAGCCAATGCCAGAGAACCCTCAAAAAAAGTAGGACTAACTAACTCTGAATTCCACTCTTACCTACCCAGGCCCGGACGGCTCGTAAGTAAAGACCGGAATTGTCTATCTGAGTCCTGATTCTTTCCTAACCGATTCCTTTTGGGTTGCCCTCAAACTGGGGACTTCCTACGTCTTCGCGCTTAGGATTCCTTTCTATATAGGACTAGGCTCCGGAATAGAGTATTTCAGGTTGGGATCTTACATCCATTCGGGTAAGGTCTTCCCGTAATTGGAGCTATCGAGTAGGGATCTAGAGGCGAGATGAGTAAGGGTTGGATGTAGCTACAATAGCAAACCAAGGCATTCAATTTGAGTAACTAATTAATTATTTCGAAGAAGAGCACCTTCATACCTCTCCTTTCAGTCTTAACCTTCATACCTCTCCTTTCAGTCTTAACCTTCATACCATTTGAAGCACTATCGGATCCGAACGGGAACTGGCTTAAGCGTAATATCCATTTTGTATTCAAGGATTCTTCAAGTGATAAAGCGATAACACTCTTACGAATAAGGCGGGTTCTAAAGTCTTCCAGAACCCATTTGATCTTCCAATCGGGGGGTTCTCTATTGATGAAAAGGCTGTACCTATGGGATAGAGAAAGAGAATGAGAAAAAAAGGTTAAGCCAAGGATGAATAGCTCAACAAGGAGAGAGGGATTTTATGCATTGACCAATACCCAAGAATCAGAGTCTAAATCGACTTTCAGACCATCGATTTGACTCACTCTATGTTCTTAATGAATCACTATATTATCCCAACATAGAGCCATCCAACTTGAAGAAGCGAAGCAAGCCGTAAGACCTTACCGAGCTGGACTGGATGAGAGGAACGAAGTGAGGGCAAGAGAATGTTGCCTTTGTGTCAACTGATTATTGAGATGAGTAAGCCGATTGAGGAGTTTCATTCCATATAGCGGGCAAACCTGACTTTGCAGCGCTGGCAGCTTCAAGCTCAACAGGCTGGACGGACTTACTGGAGTGATTCAATTAAGCAATAAATCCCGCTTTGCGCCTTATTATGGTCAGATTGAAAGGACGGGGCTATCTTGGTTTAAGACATCTATCTTTCTTTTGTTTGGAAATGGCTTATGCATTAAGTAGTACGCCAGGATTAATGTAATAGAACGACTCTACCATAAGCGTAACTCACTAAGAATCCTAAAGGGGATGGATGAAGGGAGTAAGAGACCGAGGCTTTGGTGCCTAATTAGGCTTCCTTCCTAAAGTGTGGTGTGGTCTAAACCGGTACTGAAGTTCCATAGACTCAAGTAAAAGACGAGCTCGGTTCCTCTCCTTTTCAGTCGAGTCCTTCGTACCTCTCCTTTTCAGTCGAGTCCTTCGTACCTCTCCTTTTCAGTCGAGTCCTTCGTACCTCTCCTTTTCAGTCGAGTCCTTCGTACCTCTCCTGGCACAGTCGAGTCCTTCGTACCTCTCCTTTTCAGTCGAGTATATAAATTACCTCTCCGGAAAGAGCATCTAAATAACATTTTGAAATGTGCATAGCGTAAGGTGCTGTAGTAATGAAATTATCGTGAACTGTGTAGACAGGTGCACCAAGTTGACATATATAAAATATCATAGACATGGCTATATGAGCATCTTTCTGATGAATGAAGTTGGCAAAGGTAGAAGTATGAGTCTTCCTTCGATCCTGATCTTCAGTGGGAATTCGTAGAGTCACTTGTCGCTTTAAGGGCACAGGCTAGTTTACTTAGATTAGCAAACTCGTGAAAACCCTAGACTCAGTCCTCTTATCCCGCCTCGAAAGAGGGTCCTACCCTACGCCCGAAACAACAACAAGAATCGCCTGAGCCAATTAGCTGTTGCCGACCGTGCTTCACTCCAATGGATTGAACCCTGGGACTCTATACTGGATTTAGCTGCATAGCTCGTGTCAGTACGCACACACCAGTGAACCTGTACTGACTTTCGCACTTGACGCTGCGGATTCTCTTCCTTAGAACCCAGTCCCCTTTTTGGCCAATCGCTCCCTCACCTTTTCGAAGACCGGATCCAGTAATTTCACGTAATAGGTGTGATGACACGCCGGATGACTTATTTCCCACTGGCGGGCATACTCTTCGACCCTCTCTCGGAGCAGCTGAGAGAAGGTATTCAATCCTTTCGTTAATTGGAGTCCAAGAGGGCAAGGTACTCCGTCCTTGCTAAAGAGTTTATAGAAAGGAATGAGTTTACGACTTTGATTTTTGGATAGAGGGAAGGTAGGCTGAACTCCCAGAGACTTGGACACATCGGAGCACTAAGTGATCCCGTAGATTTTCTCTAAGATTGAAAGAGTGAGGATTACCGTCATCATGGAAAAAGGTTAGAAGGCGCGTCTAGCCCATAAGAATACAGAGTAGCACTCGACCAACTAAGAGGAAGTGTGAAGCTAGAAGTAAAGCTCGTGTTAAGAGTACTAACAAAGTCAAGCGTTGAGTGGAAAAGGATAAGAGAACGGAAAGTCATAGAAGAGGAGTGAAGGCATTCTGTCTTACTTTTTCTACCAAATGAAGCAAATGACTGATACATGAAGCAAATGACTGGTCAGTCACATTGATGAATCCATGAGAAGAGATAGGCCATGACGACTAGAATCACTTGGCAAATGAGCCCCGGCCCCGGGTACTTACGTCAACAAAGAAAGAGAACTTCACCAGTGACCTCAAGAAAGAGATTGTTGCAGCTACTCGTGGTTGGCGGGACTCCTTCCTGGCTATTCTACCTCTTTCTGAATCAAGGGCTAGTGGTTACAGAGCATATCCCAGCGACTGGTCTCACATGGAAGCGAGCCTAAAGAAGTTCTCTTCCGATCTTGCCGTGGAATCCAATATTGGAGTCGATGAAACCCCGTGTTTTGGCATAGATATAATATCTGCTGCTTTAGCTTGAGACTTGGAAGTCCCTATAGATAGGAAAGAGGGGGACTCTTGACTTGAAAGTAAGGTTTCTCTACTCGTTTGAAGCAAGAGCAAGCCAGACAAAGAAGACATCGGAACAGCTAGTGTAAATTCCCGGCTACGAACTGCCAGCATAGAGAATTCTTTCTCAACAAAGAGATCTGAGGAAGAAGTCCCCGGATGCCTGTCAAAAGAAAAAAGAAAACCAGAGAAAGAAGGTACGGAGTCCTGATTCAACTAGAAAGTCTCGGGGAAGCCCTTCGCTTCGCTCGTCCCACGCACGGAGCTAAAGCTACCTTTGGATGAGTCTAATTACCAGCTTTAGGTACGGAGTCCTATTGCCCAGTTTGATTCTTTGGCAGACTGTAAGAATCCTCTTTCTTCAGAAAGTGATTCGGAGTAGGGCTACACGTTTCTGAACGTTCACTCGAATCAATCTAAAGAAGCTACAGGAGAAGTGACTGGTGCTAGTTCGTACTGGTTCAACTAGATAGAAAGGTCGGTCGAACTCCACTGCCTTCAAAGTGCTCAATCGTAGACTTGCTTACTATGGCTGTCGGGACTGACCGCTAAGTTCAATCAAATGTTGAAGGAATGCATTGATTTTGTGATTCCTTCTTTCCGCTCTTCGCTTAGCCGGTGTAGCTAAGCTCACTCTCACTCGAGAAGGCCATTAGAATTGGAATGCGCATTGATTATGGGCAGTGGGGAAGGAAGTGCGAGATCCGGTCATTGAGAACAAGATATTGAAAGGCTTGAATAGACGGGTAAGGGACAGACTGATTGCACCTACCAGGCGCAGGACTTATTGGCTTAAGAAGAAGAAGGAAGCCAAAGAAGGGACGGGATAATGAAAAGAAGTTTGGAGCGGTTCGGTAGAAGTTCACGATGGATGAATAAAGTCAATCCAACCGAGAGAGGCATTAGATTCTTCTTATCTACGAACGACCGGTGGGAAGCGGGGGTGGGTTTGGATGCTTGAATCGAGGAAAGAACCATCTAAGATGTATTGCAAGCAACCTAGCTAATGTCTTCTCCATTCTTTGCTCTGGCACTTTTTTGTGGTTCTCCGGCAGAGAGTCGAAGGTTGAAAGCTCCTGGTCGTTAACTGGTTCGTCAAGCTCTCCTTCTGGTAATTCACTATTGTCTTCCTTCCACCTCTCTCTAATAGGAGCAGGAGCTTACATGTTTAGCGAATCGAATGGTTAAAAAGCCGACTCTGTATACTGACAGCACTGCTCCCTCTTGACAGCTTGCTTCTGTTAGAGCTATTGTGTCACTGTCCTTCCCTACTTTCTCTGTCGATACCGAACACGGTAACTAACCTCTTGACTAACGTAACGGCTTGTTTTGTTGACAGAGTGGCTCCGAGTGACAACTAGACTTGTCAACTAGTAACGGAAAGAAGCTCTGAAACTATAGGGGAAAGCTATTCTCCCTAAGTAGAATCGGTGGAATGCCCTGCTTCCGGCTAAGTATCAAGAGTTGGGCCTACCGTTCGTTCAACCGTTACCTCTATTCCGATCTCTCTTTTCTCCTTTGCTTCCTTGTCTCGTCTGTCCTTCTTTCAAATAAGACGAAGATAGCCTCGGTAGATACTATAGGTGAAGAAAGCATATTACTGAGAGAGAGACCTCAAGCATTTTTCTTTTATGCTTCCTATAACTAATCACTGAGACTTACTTCTTTATACGAGACTAGATCCTTTCTTAGCCTCTCAGTCAGATAGGATGGGGCAAACTAAGCCCTTCCTTCTTCTTAACTTCCCTTTCGGTACGGTACCTCGCTACCCTATGCTCCTTAACCGGATACTCTTGATGCTAAGATAAGAGTAAGCTCTTTTGTTGTCTCAGATGGATGGTGCTTAGTCGACAAGATAAGTAGACTTGATTCTTTCTGATCCCTTAGCTCCTAAAGCCTTTGGGTTCAGTATTTCGATCCTTGCCCCCTGCAAAAGAGTTGATTCCATGGGGGCGAGTTCTTGTGTTAAGGGCTATTTCCTTTCTATTCTAGGCTTAGTCTAGATGGAAAAAGGGGCTCTTCTTCTCTTTAGCGATTATGCCCGAAAGATCAATCACAGGCATGCATTAAGATAGCAACTATAAGATTACTCATCATTTCGAAATCTGACAACGCGGAAGGAGACTTGCCTGATCAGATGCGGTAGATGAGGTCTTTGCTTTTCTTGTTAGAGAATGAGTTCTTAGCCTTACAGTGAGACTAGGCCAACTTACTGCCTCTTTTATAGCGATATAACCTCCTTGTCCGCCTCTCAATGTCCGGTCCCCTGCCCTCTCTCCCGCTGTTGGTGGTTGAGTTGTAGTCAGGGAGGTAGGATTCAGATTAGGATATTGATTGAGTGAAGTAGGGTTCGGTGAAAGATGAAATAGAAATAGGACATCCAATCTAAAGTAAAGTATGCCAGAACTCGTAGCCTTGTTGAAAGAGTTTTCTCTTTCTTCTCTTTTTCCCTTTGTAACCAAAGCACTACGACAAGTATGATTCAAGAAAGAAAGGTACAGAAAGAAAGCTAGAACTCAAAGAGTTATAGGATGGTAACATCTAACAAGAATAGTTACATACAGGAATAGGATCGATCCTAGTTATGAGCTACTTCCTTCTGTTGTGCAACCCACAAGCGAAGGTTCTTAGCAATCCTTGTATTCTTGTCCACTTATGCAACAAGGAGTTAGGGATCTAAGACTTGCTCTCATCTGTCGCAAGGTCAAGTGAGCCACTTCGTGCCTTTATGGTCTCTCATGTTGTAAGGAGTCAGAATCTAGGTCCCCGTACTCGACTCAAAGACAGGTATGGTAGTCGCTTAGTTGCTCAACTATGGAGTGAACTCCCTAGCTTAGATTATAGCTTTAGATCGCTTAGAGAGGACGGCACATTTCATAAGATGAAAAGTATACTTGAGCCATATACTTTGATAGCATAGTCCTTCCCTTCGGTTCTTCCCTTCGGTCCTTCCCTCACCCACAACTGAATAGAATACGTCCCCAATCTCCTCTCTCCAAGCCCTACCTTTTACCTTTCTCTGTCTAAGGTCGAGTTAGATTAGACAAATAAGTTACGTTTTCCCGGGATAAATGCTTGTTCGAGTCTGTGTGACGTAATAGAACAAGTATTCGCGACTAGTACTTCCCTCGGTCTATACTAGGGCTTATTTCCTCTTCTATATTTCTATTGGCTCTACCGATTAGGTTGAGGTTCGAAGAGAGAAAGAACTCTCCCTCTTCCCTTCGTTCTATAACTTCCTCGCTTGCTTCGTTTTGATATGAGGTTTCATTTATGAAAGGTTCGGGTCTTCTAGGTTTGCTATCTCATTTCATTCCCTGGGTAATCCCTAGTGACTGAGTGCTTCCGACAACAACTCGTAAGGTAAGCCGTTTTGTGAGCTAGCTTGCTCGTAACCAGTGTTATGTAAGCCCCTACTACTGCCCATATCAAGGATCAGACAGCCTCCCCTTTTTCTAGTTGTTCCTGCCAACCATCTTGGGAAGTGGCTAAGGAATGTAGCTTCTGTAGCTTTGTTGTTGATCCTAGGATAGCCAGAACCCAGAAAGAGTTCCCCGCTGGTCTGTTTTTTCTTCCTTTGTCATTGCAGCTAGTTGTTTTCAGCTAGTATCTAGCTTCATTTTGATCTCTTGTAGCTCTGCTGCTGGGTTGTTTCTTGTTGTTCGTTCCTACGCCTAGGTAAAGCCAGATCCCGGAAAGAGTTAACCACAGGTAGTACTTTTCATCCCTTTTCTTTGTTCTCTGTTGCTTTGTCTCTGTCTTCTGTATCTTTGTAGTTTCTGTTGTTCGTTCCCTTCTTTATCTCGAAAGATAGGGTGTCCTAACCACCCAACAGCTATTCCATCCCCATTGTCCATTGAACCCGCTCTGAATAATCCGCCCTTTGCTTTGCCGGATTATTACCAATAGAATCATAAAAGGCCCATTTTTCAGGAATTTGAGCCCAAGCTTCTGATAAACTTTGATTTGGAACCAGTCCCGCACCAACTCTTCGATATATTTCTTGCTGAAAGTATCCCTGATCCCATTGATAACGAGTGGGTCCAAATAATTCGATTGGGGTAGTTGCTGAACCATACCACATAGTTCCAGCAACAACAAAAGCTGCAAAAAAGACAGCAGCAATACTACTGGAAAGGACGGTTTCAATATTGCCCATACGTAATCCTTTGTATAAACGCTGGGGTGGGCGTACACTAAGATGGAATAGACCCGCCAATATACCCAATGTACCCGCTGCAATATGATGAGACGCTATTCCTCCCGGAACAAAAGGATCAAACCCGCTCACACCCCAAGCTGGATTTACGAATTGTACCCTTCCGGTTAATCCGTAAGGATCGGACACCCAGATCCCAGGACCATACAATCCTGTTACATGAAATGCACCAAAACCAAAACAAGCCACCCCTGATAGAAAGAAATGAATTCCGAAGATCTTAGGCAAATCAAAAGAGGGTTTTCCTGTACGTTCATCAGAAAATATTTCGAGATCCCAATACACCCAATGCCAGATAGCTGCCAAAAAGCACAAGCCAGAAAACACAATATGTGCACCGGCCACGCCTTCGTAACTCCAAATACCCGGGTTTGTGATAGTCCCTCCTGTGATACTCCAACCACCCCACGAATTGGTTATTCCTAAACGAGTCATGAAAGGTATAACGAACATACCCTGTCTCCACATTGGATCAAGAACAGGGTCAGAAGGGTCAAAAACTGCCAATTCATATAAAGCCATCGAACCGGCCCAACCAGCAACCAGAGCCGTATGCATTATATGGACAGAAAGCAAACTAAAGGATCATTCAATACAACAGTATGAACACGATACCAAGGCAAACCCATGGAAATACCCCCTTATATCAATGGAAAATAAGCACTATAGTATAGGAACTTTATTGCATTGTAAAAAGGTACCTCCTATCCTAGTCCGTTGGGAGAAAGATTAATGTTTGTTCCATTATTTGCTTTTAGTAATAATAGAAGAGTTTGGTTCGTAGGAACAAAGAGAAGCAGGTCTATTCTATACCCAATAAGTATCAATACGCAATGGGGATTACTCCCATTTTCCATTTATTTCTATGAGACAAATAAATAGGTAACACATGCTTAACACATTCAAGTGGAACCGGCTCCCTATGGTCTTAACCTTCGCTCAAAACCTGGCAAGTCGAGCACTTCCGACCTCTCCTTTATAGTCGAGTACAAAAATACCTCTTCGAAATTTCTATTGGCTCTACTGTTAAGGTAGAGGGTTTGACTCGAGTCACTCTGTACCCGCTTCAATCGGTCCTCGGCATTATTCTCTTCCTTTTCGTTCTCGACTCATTATCATTCGCACCTCTTCCTATTGTTTATCAACTCAGTTCTTTCACCTATAAAGTCATTGTGTTCAGCAAATACCATTAGTAAGACTAAGCTATTTGTAAGGTCAGTTTTATGGTTTAAAGTAATAGATTTTGACGGGAAAACGTAACTTAGATTGCTCTGAATCTCTTTGATGAGAAAAGCAAATAATCTACATTAATAATGGATCAACTCCTAGTTTTTTCGGGTTATTACTGACTTTCCCTCGTAAATGACTTTCCATAACTCAGAGTCAGAAAGGAATGGCCCCCCCCGCACCACCTAGCACCCGCCCACTATAAGAATGACTCCAATTATTCTGAGCAATACCCAGACTATTCCTCGAATGATTACGAAAATCACCTTAAGAATAGAATAATCCACCACAGCCGACCTTCACAGTAGCGCTTGTAGATAAATCTAAGCTCCTTCTGGGCCATTGTGTGTTCCTTGGCGGCAAGTTCCCGGTTCCGCGCAAGAAGATTATTTTGTTCCTCTTCGAGTTTGTTACTCAGGATTACCAGGATGTCTTTGAACCTCCCCGCGACCCGCTGCGCATGTGGCACGTAGGGTTTCGCGAGGATGACCACGTAATGGGCTGTCAGTCGGATGGAGAATTCTACAATCCCTGGCCCTACTAGCATGGCTCGTATGAGAAATCGACCATTTCTATCCAAAATGGGAGGACCAATAAAATCCACTATATTATCTTCGGGAATCTCCATCCGCGCAATTAGAGCCGTTAACTCTTTCTGATTTGCGGGGGCTGGATGAGCCCTGAGATAATGTTTTATTCTCTCTTGGACTGTTGCATCGGCTTGTAGGCGCCGGCAACAGTATCTAGGTTCTTCACTTAATTGCGAGCTTTGGGGTGTAGCAGGTCTGAAAGCGAGTTGCCTAATCGTTTCTTTTAGCTTCCCCCCGCCCTCGCGATATAGTAGAGCCCCCAATAGCATAGCCCAGACGATCTCTCGCATTTTATGACCTCTTTAACTCTTCTTACCTTACGCATTTTTATATAATCAACATGTTCCTTTTATTATTTAGGATTTTGGAAGGGTATATGCGCGAGCCAGAATTGACTATACTGGTGAATCCATTTGATTCCAATACGATATACTATATCACAGTTTCCTTTTCAAAAACTTCTTATAATACTTCAGGTGCTAGGGAAATTCTTTTGGTGAAATTGAACTGTCTCAATTCGTGGGTGATTGCACCAAAAACGCGAGTTCCTTTTGGATTTCCTTTTTTATCAATGAGAACGGCAGCATTATCATCATATCGTATTATCACACCGTCATCACGTTTGAGTTCTTTACAAGTACGGACAATTACAGCTCTGATCACTTCTGATCTTTCTAGAGACCTTTTCGGCACTGCTTCCTTAATCACAGCAACAATAACGTCCCCGATATGAGCATATCGTCGATTATTAGTTCCTATGATTCGAATACACATCAATTCCCGGGCACCGCTGTTGTCCGCTACATTCAAATAGGTTTGAGCTTGAATCATATCATTTTCATTTTGAGTCTGCTTTTTCAACGAAAAGGGCGAAGTCCAAGTACAAATAAAAAAAAGAAAATATTCTTTGTCCAAAAAACCTGCAATTCTTTTTTGTTATCCCTAAGGCTTCCTTCTTTCTTTTGGTTCTACATCCCTCGAGTCCGCAATAATGAATTGAGTTCGTATAGGCATTTTGGACCCAGCTATTGAAATAGCCAGAAAGGCTATATTTTCGGTCACCCCGCCCATTTCATAAAGTATTCTACCCGGTTTAACGACAGCTACCCAATATTTATTCGGGGGATCCTTTCCCCGAACCCATACGGGTTTCTGTAGATCTTACTGTAACCGGTTTGTCTGGAAATATACGCACCCATATTTTTCCGCCGCGGCGTACGTTTCGTGTCATTGCTCGCCGACCTGCTTCTATTTGATTTGGCGAGATGTGATCCAAGCGGGTTCAAGTGCTTGAAGAGCATATCTACCGAAAGAAATACGACTGCCTTTAGAGGCTATTCCTCTCATTCTTCCTCTATGTTCTTTTCGGAATTTGGTTCTTTTGGGGCTAAGCATCAAAATGTTAGCAAATGATTAATCGAATTCTTATTCAACCCTATAAAATAGAATTCTTCATTTTTTGAAAAGAGCGCAAGAATTTCTTCTTTTTTATTCTATCATTGGATAGATCATTGTATAGTATAGAGGGCAAGGACAGGTCCATTTTGAGGATTCTCTATTTGCAAATACCAAAATTGTGATGCCTAACACCCCGTGGATCGTTCTAACTGTAGTCGAACAAAAATCGATTTGAGTGCGAATAGTTTGGAGAGAAACTCTACCCTTTCGAAGCTATTCGACACATGCCATTTCTTTTCCGTCAATACGTCCTGCAATTTGTACTTTCATTCCTTTTGCATAGGATAGAGTGCTGATTCAATAGTTTTTTTCATTGCTTTGCGAAATGAAACTCTGTTCTTTAATTGGTCGGCTAGAAATTCGGCAAGAATATTAGGGTCTCTATAAGGATTTACAATTTCCCTAATAGAAATAGTAAGTTCACGGTTTCCGCAGTGAAGCACTTTTTCGACATCTACCTTCAACTCCTTTATTTTGCTGGGTTTACCTTCTATTAAGAAACGCGGGAATCCCATATAGATTATTACGTTAACGAAACCCTTTCCTTTTTCAATCTCTATGCGTGAAATGAAATCTGGAATCTCTATGCGTGAAATGAAATATGTACGGGAGAAGATTCTGGGGACTCTATGATTGTCTATATAATTCTTAATGCGGTTTCGTATTTTTTCATCCTCTTGTAGGCCCTGGCAATACTTTTTGGGTTGTTCAAACCAAATAGAGTGGTGATTTTGGGTTGTACCAAGTCTGAAACCAAGTGGATTTATTGTTCGTCCCATAATCTCGCCCCCGATATACACTACTAAACATACGAATAACAGGAAGAATAGTATACAGGTCATAATAGGTCCTAGCTGGTTCTTTCTTTTTCTTTCCCTAATACATTAGTGCCGATGGTTGGTTTTCGGATATATTTTTTCGATTTGAGCATTAAGGATATATCTCTTAATACGATAGTTATCTGACAAGTGGATCTTTTTATTGGATAACCCCGTCCTTTCGCCCGAGGTTTTCATTTTATCACAGTAGTACCCTCATTGACTTCAGCTTTACTAATGATTCCACTTTTTCTGTTTCTGTTAAAATGCATATTGTGAATACCATTTGCTGCTGCGGAAGAAATTCATTTTCAAATTGGATAACATGCTCGATAAGGCATGAGGTCTAGTATCATAAGTGTTTCCTCATAGGAACGTCCACGAATCTGATCAATAACTCTTCTAACTTTGTTAGCAGACATAGAAATATATTCACCTAAAGCTGATACTTCTGTATATACCTTCATCTTTTTTTTTTCATGGACTTTATACCTCTCATTAATAAACGACAAGATTCATTTCATTTATTTATGAAATTATTAACGACGCAATTTCTTATCGCTTTTGCTTTTCACATCCTCTTTATTCAAACTTCTAGTAGGTACAAACTCTCCCAATTTATGGCCTACCATATAGTCTGTTATAGGAATAGGAAAATGAATTTTTCCGTTATGGATCAAAATGGTGTATCCGACCATTGCAGGTAGAATGGTTGATGCTCGAGACCAAGTTTTTAGGGAATCTTTCTCGAATCAGATCACAAGATAAGGCAATTTGCTCAAACCCGAAGAAGGAAATAAAGGAGGACAACTCGAAGGGGCAGTCTCGCACTTTTGACCTAAAGCTTTTATCTTCTTTTATGTCAAAAAGAAAACTATAGAAAAAAGTTATGAAAACCCGTGATTTTTCGTTACTTTTTAGCAATTTCTCGGAGCTTCCTTAAGAGGTAACACATGCTATACACAATGGAGTGTATGGATGCCCGGGGACTTCCTAGAAAGATGGAAAAGCAAGGAAGCTACTAAAACAACAGAGATACTCAATAGCTTAGCTCTTCCTCAGAGGTATTCTGTTAGGAGTTCAATCCCGCCCCGGCCACTGTTCCACTCATCTGATCAATCACTCTTCGACGATGAAACAAATGAAAGCTTTCTCTTTCTCCTATTTACTTTACTAGGGCGATGAAGAATCCAATTTTCGCTATATTTCTTCCTTTTTCTAGTTCTTCTTCCAAGTGCGGGATACCCCCAAGGTGTTGTGGGTGCTTTTCTACCAATTGGGGCTCTCCCCTCACACCCCCATGGTGGTGGTCTACAGGATTCATAACCACTCCTCTTACTACAGGACGCTTCCCTAGCCAACGTTTCGATCCGGCTCTACCCAAATCTTTTCGCTTCACTCCAACATTGCCCACTTGTCCGACTGTTGCTGAGCTGTTTTGGGATATCAAACGGACCTCTCCTTTCAGTCAACAATAAATGACCTCTCCTTTCAGTCAACACTTGGTACCTCTCCAGAAGGTAATTTGAATGCGGCCGATTTCCCCTGTTTTTCAATAAGTTTCGCTACAGCACCCGCTGCTCTAGCTAATTGTCCACCCTTTCCATTCCAGGTGCGGTTTCTATATTATGTATGGCCGTGCCTAAGGGTATCCTGGTTGAAGTAGATTCTTCTTTTTGCTCAATCAAAAGAAACCAAACCCCTTCCCAAACTGTACAAGCTTCTTCCAAAGCATACGGCTTTCTGGATGTAGATGATGATATCGATACAGATGCATCTTATACATATGGTACAGTTATGTGAGATATCCTTACCACATGAGTGGATATATAAGAATACAAATCTGTCGAATCACTCATGCTATGATCTTCTACATCCTAGGTCTTCTCGTTCCGTCATCTGGCTTATGGGATAGACTTTTCATCAAATCAATAGAGAACCCCCGGCACCCCACCGCGTAAACTAGCTTGGTTGACTTCCTTGGTTGAGTAGCTGACAAAGGAACTAGTTGACTAGCTTAGCTGACTAGCTGACAAAGTACCGAGTTACCTCCCCCACACAGAAGGTGCTCACTCGTACAACCTAAAACCTTTCCTTTCCCATCATACTAGCTACCAGACTATCCATACTAGTTTACCTTACTTAGCAAAAGAAAGAGCTGGACTTACTAATAGCTACTAGCTTACCAACGCAAACCCAATCCGGCATCAATCAACCAATCCAATACCCAATACTAACAATACCCAATACCCTATCGAGAAATCATATTATATTAGTGCATGAAAGTTCATTGAAGAAAACAAGGGATAGCTTACCAAGGAAAAGTGCCAACCTAGTACTCCCTTTCCTAACTAGCTAGAAAACGAACCTCTAACTAGCAGTACTACTGAAAAACGAACCATTACCTTACTAGAGTATATAGCCACTACCCTCGTGACCCCACAGAAGGAGGTAACTCATTAGCTACAACTACTTACTTAGCTACAACTACTCACTTAGCTACAACTACTTCCTTTGGTATAACTAAACTACTAGCTTTCGTTACTAATAGAAACTAGCTGTACTTAGCAAACCCAAGAGAAAACCAACCTGCCGGAAAACCCCTAGCTGGACAACGCAAAACGTTGAGCTGGACTTACTAACTCACTAGGGAACAGAGAGCTACAACGAATATTTCTTACCTAGATCGATACATTAACAACCAGGAAGGAACTAACTCCCTCTTACTGAACTTACTGTTAGCTAGCTTACTTTGGTGAACAACTGTCAACAACTGTTAACCCTCTTAACTCTCTTTCCTTAGTTGATTAGCTACAGGTATGATCAATCTTAGAAGGCTAGCTGACAGTTACCTTACTTTACATACTAGCTAGCTACATTTGCTTTCCTTTCTACCCATTTCCTAACCATTACCGGCAGTATTATAACTAACAAGTGCTTATGAACTAGTAGAAACTAACGTTGGAACTAGCCTATTAGCTACTTGCTATTACCTAGAACTATCACAAACCCTCTTTCCTCTTCCTGGCAAGTAGAGCAATAAATAAATAACCTCTCCAAGTAACTCGCTTCGCTCCTTCCTCTCCCTTCGGTCTCGCGCTTCGCGCCTCTCCTGTAAGTCGACTTTGTACCTCTCACTTCGCTCCTCTCACAAAGGTCGAGTAATAAATAACCTCTCACAAACAACTCGTTCGTTATACCTCTCCCTATGGTATTTTGTACTCGACCAAAGGGAAGAGGTCAACACTTCCTACCTCTCCTGATTGTCTCGTCTCTCAGGACTCGTCCCTCGTCCCTCTTTCCTCTCCAACTATTCAAACCGCATGAACATGTGTATGAGAACCGTCGACTGTAGCTCGGCAACGCCAGGGACCATGGGACGAAAGGCCAAGGTACCCGATCCGAAGTGTTTCGGGGGCAACAGAGATGCCAAGGAGGTGGTACGGAGTCCTGTTCGATATGGAGTTGTATTTCCGCTCGACTGACGAAGAACAAGTATCCCTTGCCCCGACTCGAGGGAGATGCTAAACTATGGTGGAGGAGGCGATACGAGGATATGAAGGCAGGGCAGGGACATGCTCCATCAAAACATGGGAAGACCTGGCTATGGCCATTACCACTGCAGAAAGATTGGTGGACTACCGCAATCCTATCGATGCTAGCTACAATAAACCAGCCACTAGTTCGAAGTAAAACAATAAAGGGTCCGCTGTTAAAAAGGCTGCCTCAAGTAACCAAGGAAACTCCTCTAGCAATTGGAAGAAACCAAGTGTATACCCGTTTAGTTAGGTCAGGACATAGCAACTTCAACCAGCCAGCCCAAAGTCATGGTTACTCGTCCACCGCTTCAAGCTTCCATTGAGTCTCTGCACCTATTGCATCTATCAAAATGTGCACCAGAAGCCAGCCCCCCTTTGGATCTCAATCTGCCTCCAGCTGATGAGCCGGAGCCTGCCTCAACCTCGGACCTGCCGCAGCAAGAGGTGGAGCTACATCGTCAGATAGAGGAGCATAGCATATTAGGACACGCTTGATAGCAAACTCTCCCCCAGGTACGAATCCAGATCTACTTTTGAATCAAGCGCGGGAGACCTCTCCTGGCAAGTCGAGCACTTCTGAGACCTTGAATCGGATTCCATTCTGACGAACCGGAAGACCGACTACAGCCCTCACAAGCTGTCCAAAATGGTGGAGGAGTTTACTCAAGGGGAAGCCCACGCGTCTCATACTTAACAAAAAATGTGTGCTATTCGCGAGAAGTTTTCTCGACTAGGCACATCCACACTATATGCCTGTTCTTGGCACGTCTCCCATCCCAATATCTGGCTGTTCCAAACAAGCATTCCATCGAAGCAAAGGTGCCGGAGGCAAAGCAGTTCCTTGAGTTTGTCCATCGAGCCAGTAGCACGCTTGCAAAGGGTTGAAAGCGGACAGATGCCATCGAATCGGATGTGAACAAATTCCTTAGATCAGCTCTTAGAGTTCGAGAAAAAAGCGCAGGCAAGTCAGCTAGCGAACCTTCATGAAGCTTGCAAAGTGCCGGGCAAAAAGCCAGTTCCGTGCCTATAGTCATTCCTTTCTCTGGTAGCAATCCGGTCTCCAGTCGGTGGTAGTAAAGGAAGGAAGGCTAGCTGTCCTATCAATGCGGACAAGCCAGCCAGTCTGCCCGGCACTTTATAGATAGGAGCCCCTCTCTGGTAGCTTTAGCTCCTTCCCAACGCTATCTGTCCAAGGGGAAAAGGCTTGCAAACAGTGCAAAAGGTACCAAGCAATCTAGCAAGCTTCAGTTTTCCAGTTCAGAATCCGATGTGAGGACTCCGTACCTAGGTCAAGGCAGTAGCACGGTACGGGCCCATGTTCTCAGTGCTTAGTGTGAAATGACTTAGTCAAGAGATCGTAGGATACCGGCAAAGGAAGAAGGTGGTGCCAGCTCCTCGGTGTTAGGGACCATCGCTGAGTCGTACTATACGGCTTAGATCCCTTGTTGGAAATAAGAAGAGGTGAGGAAACCAACCCTATTTATTATTAGGGAATACCACAAGAAAGTAATACTTACTAAAGCAAAAGTAGTGATTGTATGTTTATATCAAGATCACTGTTTGTATATTAAACAGTTTCTTCGTTACTAACGCCTTATGATCTAGAACAGATCTATATCAACTATATATTCTATTAATGGTCAGAATAAAAAGAAGAAAAGGGGATGCGCTAATCGATGTATTTATTCTGGCCTGGTAAGGCGCTAGAAAGCAATTGGATAGACTTACCTCTTGACTGCATTTACAAGGGCTTATCTTAGTTAGTATAGTACTGGTCTGGAACTTACTGCAATCGAAAGGAACTAGCCTGCAAGAGATTAGGAAAAGCATTAATTAAGAATGCTTTCTAAATGATAGTACTTTATTTAAGATAGGACTTACTGTTAACTCTTACGCTAGGTGGTACTGATAGTGCTTTAGTCTCGTTATTTAGTATATTATGGTTAGTCCTGTTTTTTATTAACGTTATACCTCTTCTCTTATGCCCGGGAGAACTCTTATGACTCGTATCCGAAGTATGGTATGAAATGCTACTAATTACAGGTAGATCCCTTATGACTGGTCTGCAACCGCATCGATTGAGTTATATTATATCCGGCAGGCGCGAAGCCCACGTACCTAGAAAGGAAGCAGAAACAGAAGACCACTGGGATGTTGGCAATCCAGTCTGTAACAGGAAGGGATAAATAGCTCGCTAGTCGTCCAGTGGAGGGCTCGACCAGAATGAAATAGCTCTACCTTAAGGGAGAGGATATTCAAACAGGCTCGACCGGGAAGGGAAGGTAAACCGGTAACATGAAAGCAATAAAGTATGTTTATTCAGCTAGTAGCATGAATCTTTTCAGCTCCGGAGTTATCCGATGTTGCTCTTTAAGCTAGGGGCCAGTCAGTTTAACAAGCTCTATAAGGGCCAGACCTTCACTTCAATGAGGGAAGACAACCGCATAAGACCAGAACCTTTTCAGTTGAACCCTAAGTAAGGGCAGGGGCTGACGGAACAGAATTCAACAAGCAACGGTACAGGCTTATTAATAGGGGACTCAAGTACCCGGGAAGAAAAGATAGGTGGAGTGGAGAACAGAAGTGGAATGTACCGTTCCGCTCCGCCAGTTCCTATAGGCTAGCCCTTGACTCCATTTCTATTCCATCCGGTCTGGAATGGCTGGCTAACAAGGAAGGCTAGCTTTTCCATTTCATAGGTGTAGAGAAGAAGGGGATTGTCCCCTAACAACCCGTAGTGGCATGTAGCTGCTTTTCTTATTCCTATTCCTTTGCCTTTTCTAGTTCAGTTTTTATCTTAATAGAGAGAAGTCTATTATCTGCTACTTCTCTAGTCTTTTCAATGTGTTTTATCTCTTTCTTCTCGGTGAAGTCCAAACCTATTCTAAGAAACCTTGCGCCCATAGTGCTTTGCCTAGAGTGGTTTAGATACCCGCAAAGCCGGTCACCGTATGGCTAAAGAATGGAAGTTCTAGGACTGATCTCTATAGATCGATAAAGAATGAAATGCATTGGATGTATGCCCGGGAGAACTCACCTAGATAGAAGAAGGTTCCCAGTTCAGTCATGTAGCATTATCCGGTTTGTCTGATTGGATTGATTCCTTGGCATTGAGAAGAGAGAAGCGAGAAAAGGAAAGCGAGTTGTATGACCGGGATTGGATTCTTGTTTCATCTACCCTTGGGTTTGATCCCTAGGTCTCCTCACATGGGACAGGGCTTGGGAATCAACCACATTCGCTCTGATCGCAGCTATTGAAATCTGACTCTCTGAGGTGCCTAGTATCTTTCATGCCTACCGATTGAAACAGGGTTCGGTGAAGGTGGATTCACTCCTTTTGGTATTGGTCTGCGAACCATGGATTGAATCTCTAGGGTAGCTTCGCGCCTAGGCCTGAAGGCGCTAGAGATGAAATCCTAGGAATCAGAAACGACAAAGATGAATGAGTTAACGAAGTTTGAAACTAAGCAAAATGGATTGATTTCTTTGCTTTATTTCGCTATAGTCAGTCAGTCAGAGAGGGCACTCAGAGCGAAGGTGTTCAGAGATAGATAAGAAATACCTGGTGCTAGATACACAGAAGGGCGAATATGGGATTGGTGTTGCTAGCGCTTGAGGGATGGATGATAGAATGAAATGCATTGGATGGATGCCTTGACTTGCTGGATCATGGAGGGAATGTGTCCGGGATGGATTGTATTCCAGAATCGGGTAATTCTGCTTGAATAATCAGGTAATTCTGCCTTGTCAATGCGGGCAATGGGTTAGCGGGCAAAGCGGGAGAGTTTACTATGTAGGGGAGGCTCCTTTCGAACCCTCGCACTATAGTATCCAAACACAGTAGTTTAGTTGGTCTTCGAACCTTGGTACGGAGTTGCTCGAGTGACTACGAAGAGGTCTTTATGCCCAAGTGTTGATAAACTTCTCTCGTCTAATGTAGTAAGTAAGAATCGTGGCTACTTCTCACTGCTCTAGTCTATTAGCGTAGATAAAGAAGAACTGCTCTAGTCTATTAGCGTAGATAAAGAATAATCGTTGTCATTGCGTATCATTGCCTAGAGAAATGGGACTCTTTGACTTGACATAGCTTTTCAATCAACAAGGCGTCGGGACCAATGAGCCTACATAGTGCCAACTGGACATTTCTTAATGTCGGGTCGTAGGACGGTATCCTTCGGGCGCTGTACGAAAGAAGATGCTTTGCTTAGTCGGAGTGACATGAACTACGTGATGAAGGGCAGAAGTCAAAAGACTATAGTAAAAGAAAGCATTATAAAAGTGCTGTTTTCAAACAAAAGAATGTCAAGGTTCTCAGACGCTTGGGGATTGTTCGGATTGGGTTTCTCAACTAGCTTCTTCCCCCTCCCCAGAGATAGAGACGAGCGGATGATAGATGAACCACGTGAAAGGAAACTAGTAGACGTTACGCTCTTCCCTAGAGGAAAAGGGCTCGGTTAGCGGGATTGGGCTCGGTTAGAGGGATTTATCGCGGTTCGAGGGACAGAGGGACTCGGAAAGAGGGATTGATTACTCGAGAAAATAGAGAGTGTGTGAGTGGTCAAAAGCGACAGACTGAAAAAAAATCTGTTGAAGTCACCGCATCTTCGAACCTTGGGGACTACTCATGGGTTCACCGCACCCGTAGAAAGAAGCTAAACACTGGATCGCATCCTCATAAGCTAGTTGAAAGAACTCGTTGGGTTGCGTTAGACCGAACTCTCAAAGTAAACTTCAACGGGATCCGGTAGCAAAAAAAATGAAAGCAAAGGAAAGGGCTCCGCGCAAGGATAGGAAACCCGATGTCATAGCCCTACTAGGTCTAACGAGCCTTTGAGGACCGTTGCCCGGGCAAATGGACTAGCTTCACTAAGACTAAGAAACTAGCTAAACACCGGCACAGCGGATATGAGCACCAGAGGCAATGTGTCGGAAGTAGACGGAAGGATAAGCGAACTGAAACATCCGAAAGCAAGGGCGAACTAGCAAGCGAGGGAATCGAGACAGACCGATAGCGATAGAGGAGTACCTCACCGAGAAGAAAGAGTTGAACGAGCAAGAAAGCAGTTGCTCGGTAAAAGAAAAAAAAAGCGTATATAGAGAAGAATACTAATAAAAGTAAGATTCTAACATCGGGGGCTTGCTATCATGAAAACCCATAAGATAAGGTCCTGAAAGAGGAAGGAGGAAAGCAAACGTAAGGGAAAACCAAAGAGGCCGAGTCTGGGGGAGAGGGTTGATTGAATACGTCAGTCTGATTTCAAAGTGCACTCCCTTCCTCCGACCATGCTCTTTTCGTACATGTCTTCTAAATTGACCTTAGCCCCCCGTGGAAATACCCAAGCGTAGGAATACCTTGGATAGCATCCCGAGATAGGCGAAAATGCACAGAGTGGTGGGAAAAGATAGCGAATGAATGCCCTACTCAAGGGAGAGGGAGGTTGAAGCGATCTCGTCAGGGCTTGCAGATCTAGGCTAGGAAAGACAATCCCATCAAGGGGAAGATAAGCGTTCACCCACGTACTTCGTTATTCAATAAACGGAGATTCCCAAGCTAAGCTACCACTTTCCTTCCCAGTCTTTCTTTCTCCTAAGAACCCGCAGATAACGTAACGAAGAGAGCCAAGCTGACCTATACCTGTACTCCTTTATAACCTTTACTACTTGCTAGAAGCCCTCCTATCGTTCTCATAAACAAAGATGAATTGGTGAATGATAAATCAAGTGCTAAAGCAAGAGTTCTACGAAATGGTTGATACCAAACTTTCTCGCTGTCCTTGAATCGAAGAAAGCTCTTTGCCAGAATAGACATAGCCTGTGAGCAGTCAACGGCTTGAGAGAAAGAGAAAGAAGCATTCCATCGAAGCAAAGGAAAGGAAGCAAGTACAGGAAAGCAAGCTAGCGATACGATTCGATGCTATAGCGCTAAAGGGAGAATAGCGAATGGGACATAATTATTAGAGACGGAGAAGAACAGAAAGGATGGATCGGATGGGATCAAGAGGCAGGTAAGGTTCAGGTGGGATCAGGGGGAGATCTCATGAAAAATGGAACCGATTCTTTCGTTTCCTTGGTCTTTAGCCCTGGGTCATAAGTGCCCTAGCTCCGGGAAAGAAATCCATAGAGAGAATCCAGCTAAACCAGAAATCCTAGCTCCATCAACTGGCTCGAAGACCTACCAACCCAAGAGACGGGCACTTCCAAACCAACCTAACCCAGAGAGAAAGGAACCTACTGTTCTGTTTGCTACCCTTACCAACAACCCTTCTCATTGTTGTCAACAGAATGCATAAAATCCTGTCGTACCCGACCCCTGTTCAAAGAATTATGGTAGCAACCAAACCTTGTACTCTGTGAATTTGAACCTATCAATCATCAACTCAGGTTCGAAGACCCACATCGACATCTATGGTTGCATATAGGGTCCATTGCATATAGTCAAATCAACACAGAGATAGATTCCGAGGCGCGGAGCCCACATGCTAAACTAAATTGTTGATGGATTCAAACCTATCACTGTCTTTTATCGTGCGATATTTGGCGTTTTCTTGAACTATCATGTCCGATCCGATCCCGCCACTTTCCTAGGTACGAAGTTGCTCGACCAAAGGAAGAGGTTTAACAACACTAGAGATTCAATCCTAGGTCATTGAGGACTTTAGTCTCTGTCTTTCTTGCACTAGAGTCAACTCAGACGCTTTCTCGTCTATCTAGGTGCCGAACTAAAACAAAGTGTTAAGCATATGTGTACTTTCTTTCCTAAAACCCCGTATTTTTCGTATCAAATTGGGCTTTTTTGATCGATTTCGGAAATCTCTCGGTGTTGCTACAAGAAAGAAAAGCGAGGATTAGATTTGTGACCCCGGAGTAACCACAGATAAGGTTTCTAGCCAGAGAAGGTGAGTTATGTAAATAAGGGAAGTCTCTTTCGATGCTTTGAATAGTAGTTATAGAAGCCTTCTTTCGTTAAGCCGTTAAGGACTAAAGAAGAGATAGGGCGGAAGCTAGTAGCAAGCGAAGCCGAGCGAAGCGATAAACCAAGTTTTATAAGAAAACAAGCACTGTTTTAAAGGCTATTCCTCATTCTTGATAGCACAGGAAAGAGACATAAGACTAAGCAGACGATTCGGTGCACAACAGACTTTTCTGTGCAGACTTTTCTCCGCATCTACTGCACTTCTACTTTCTTTATTCACTTTCGGAGATCGCTACGCCCCTTAGCTGCTTTTGGCATTCCACTTGGGATGAAAAGCATGGGCCCCGTTGGTCGAGCTAGTTCCTTAGAGAGAGTTGTCTCGCGGTATGGCTAACCAGCATTCTATCAACTACTGTAATAAATTCCTCTTTGTTTTACTCGAGCTACTACTACATACCTCTCCTTATCAGTCGAGTACCTAACAGTCGAGCATTTAGAAACCTTTCCTCACTGCCCTCTGTCTAGTATCCGCGCTATTCCTCAAGCCCTGTGGGAGGCCAGGCCCCTGTTAAGACGAAGCAGTCTCCTAATCGCTAAGCATTTCTTGGGCTCGAGAAGGAAGGGGTTAGGCATTAAAAGACGAGTACGACCTTCTCAAAGTAGCAGTAGGAGGGCTTTTGGCTTGCAATGAAAGACAGAGAAAGGTATTTCTTTCTCGCCCCAAACAAAGGTACACAGTTACTCGACTGACTGTAAGGAGAGGAAGGAATTGATACCAGAGAGGGGCTCCTATATTCTGCTAAAGTAGAATTTGCTCTAGCTCATGAGAGGGTTTTATTACTCGAATGAAATGATAGGGTTGACGGGAAGACAGACAACCTATTCCTATTGGGGGCCGGGAAGACAGCTCAAAGAGGGTTTTAGAGAAGTAGTTGATAGACTGCTGGGAAGGAAGACGGAAAGCCCTGATAGATAGGGCGAGGGAAGATCGTCAATGGATCCATTTCTATGGGAAGGATCGAACCATGACATGGGAACAGTCTTATCCCTTCTAGCTAAGTCCATGGGAACGGAACAGTCTTATCCCTTCTATCTAAGTCACAGTCTTATCCCTTATTCTATTCGACTTATCCCTTCCTTATTCGATTTCTTCAAAACAGTTTGTATTTTGTTCATTCCATCTTCCTGCTCCTCTAAAGCTGGTACAAGCGCCCTAGTATAGTAGCTTTTCTCCATCCCCTCTTGGGTTGTTTCAGCCCCGCGTCCCCTAATCTGCTCTCGCTTTTATCGAGTAACCCGCTTGCTGACAAGGGAATGAAAAAGGGACGGTTCATAGCGAACAAAGCTTAGTAAGCTGGTCGAGGTCATAAGCCCATCTGCGATTTCCTCACTCGATAGCAACCAAACATGGATCAGAGAAGAACTTCTATTTACATTCTTTCTTTCTTTACTTGTTTAGGGGCCGAGGACTATGCTTCTCTCTTCCTCATTAGAAATCAGCAGGTTGGTCTAGTAATTAGGGTTAGGCCGTTCCCTATGATCTTGTTTGCAGCTTTGTTAACTGGCTTATCAGGATTCGTATCATTGTGAAGGGGATTGGACTAAGGTAAATAACATTGCCTTAGTTGATTGGACTACCTAAGCTAAGGTACCAGTGTCAGAGTCCTGTAGATCCTAGTGCTTCTCAGAGGATCTCCGTGCAATAAGGTCACTGTCGAATTCAATCACCTTCATCGTTAGCACTATACCATGTAATCAGACGTGTGCTCGGGGTACAAGGTTCATTCCTAGGTTATAGGTTCATTCCTATCTGTTCAAATGAGCTTATTTCATGCCAAATTCAAGTTTCCGCATTATCTACGAGAAAAGCTTAAGCATTAGCCTTTTATTCTACGAGAAATGAATATTCTCCATCCTTACCTTAATAGGAAGCAAAAAGACTTAGCATAGCAGTCGAGAAGAATAGGCATCCATGGACCGGGCTGGCTATGCGTGGTCACCTCTCCTTTCAGTCTTAAATAAATTACCTCTTCGATATCAATCACTTGAGTACCTAACCTAGGGCCCTCCTCGGAAGGACCAGGGAACAGAAGAGAGTCACATCCCAGCCTAGCTTAGGGGATTCACTTTGGAATAGATAACCTTACCCTAGCTCGATAGATATATAACAAGGAACTCCCTTAACTAACTCTAGCCTGAAATCAAGTAGACAAATATCCTACGTCTTATCTTATATGACTGAGAAGTCACATTTACATCTGACTATATTCTAGTATGTTCTGTCTAATATCTCTCCTGGCGGATAGTGCTGATCCTTACTGTCTTATTCTTCCAGGATTCGTATCATTGTGAAGGGGATTGGACTACTCTTCCTAAGGTCAAAAAAGAAGTCCCCAATCCCGGGTCCGGGAAGTGCAATAGCTTGTTATTCGTTCAAAAGAAAGGTAATTTATGGATCTACCCTAAAGAGAAATAGTATAGGGATTTCTTTCTCGACTGCTAAGCTAAGAGAGGGTACCCCAGCTACTCGAACAAAGTCAAAAGGGAGGCGATAATAGGTTTTTCATTCTTACTAATAAGAATAAGGAATAAGTAAGGGTTACTGCTGATATAATGGTCTAACTCTTTATCCTATTTTATATTGTTCCTCTCTTCTGGGCTTACTTCTATTTATTAATAAGGTAAACCCCTCACTCTGACAACTCAAATAAAAAACCAAATGTTCAAAAAAGAACTATCATGACCATGCTATGTTTCCCAACCCCGTTACGACCCCTCATCCTTATTATTCAGGTAATAATGTGATTGTGAATATCGAACCCACACTCATTTCAGCTATTACTCTTGCCGGCTCCAAGAATCATTTCCTCTGAATCATTTCCTCTTATGGTCGGTCCACCTCCTGCACTCTTTTCTATATCTGGGTTAAGAAGGCCCTACTGAACCTGCTCTGAGTGAGGGGATACTCATCCCACCCTCGCTCTATCAAGCTTCAATATGAGGTAGATAAATATCTTACCTTGCTGCAGCCCTATTAGCTCTCGCTACTTATTACTTATACTTATCCAGTCACTTAATCCCTCTTCGCTGGAGCACCTAAGGGACCTTGAGAAATGCGCAGAGTCCCAGAGGTAATAGCTCGTTTTGTACCTATACCTCTGCCTCCTCTCTTCGCTCGAGTATATAAACAACCTCAACCTCTCCTTTTCAGTCGAGTATATAAATTACCTCTCCCTAATGGTCTCGTCTTAAATCCCTCGTCCCTCGTCCCTCTTCCCTCTCCTTTGGCTCGAGCACCTAAACCCTATTAATGATAATGATCATCCCGCGGTTCGCGCATCAACACTGATAAATCACCCGTACTGTTAAAACACAAGCCAAATGGCTAGGCTATACAAATATAGAAAATAAGGATACGGAGGAAACTAATATTGATATGAGAGTTCCAGAAACTCATAAGTCCAGTGATACTACTGATATTATAAAAGCCGATAAGAGGGCTACTGCTAAGTCAACATCAACATCAAAGAAGAAAGAAAAGAATAAAGAATCAGAATTGAGAATATTGGGTTGATTATTGGAAGAGTTTTGAGTAGATAGAAAAATGAGGATTCGGCAAGAATGAACTCAACTTTGCTGATGGATATGCTGCATAGAGTACTATGGGCTATGGGCTCTTATTAGAATATAAAGAATTTATTTGCCACTTGCAATTTCGGTACAAGACAAGTATCCTATCCTTCCGATCAAGCTTCATCGTCTATGGTCTGTAAACCAGCTAAGCTAAACGGGCTGTCCCTCTCCTTCGTCACGATGCTCGAGTAACTGGGTACCTAAACCTAAATAGATTTCTCGTGGCGGTTATTTCAAAAAAAGAAAAATACGGCTATTTCAGATTTGACTAATAGGTAGAGCATTTTATTCACATACCGAGCTATAAATCATCTCCATATTGTTTGAAAAGGGTCTCCTATAGAGTTTCCAAGTGATAAGTTTGATTCCCGTGGCCTTTACGGGATAATGAATGATTTGCAAGAGCAGGGAATGTAATTGGTGATTTGTCGACTCTACCTACCTCGTAGGGCTTTCTAAGGTAAGGGCGCAAGCCAACCTTCTTCGCTTTGCTCGAGTTTCTTCAACCCGTGACTTATTAGGCGAGCATCTTCAACCCTAGCCCTAGGTAGAGAAATCCATTACGTACGAATAGGCTCGTCGAGACCTCTCCTTTCAGTCTTTTCCTTCCTACCTCGGAGAATGGGTTATATCTAGCATAGGGCGAGGAAGGCGTAAAGTACTGTTAGGACGATCAGTAAACTCTATACCTGAACCTGTTATGGTGATCAGTGAAGTAAACTCGCAGAGCTATTTATGCATTATGCAAAGGGAAAGGATGCGTTCCATTTTATTACTACTATAAATCGGGATTTCTTAGTCAAATCCGGCTTACTTTACTTATGCCTATCTCATCATTGAATATTGAATGTCGACAATGCCCCCCGGAATTAGTATCCGCTTGATCGATCTATATCTGAACAAGTTTGTAAGTACTATACATCACGAGTTCTTGGTTAAAATACAACGCCAACGTGCTCGTTATGACATAATCCGCCTATAGCATCAGTATCCGTATCAGCCTACTTAGGCTATCGCTGTTAGCCACCTTACCTGTGCAGTATAAGTCTTCCTCTCCTATAAGTTATAGGCTTCGACCCTTTCTACGATTCGAAGAGCAGGGTACTCGAGCGAAGTGGGGAGGAAGACTATGGTAATTGATTTCTAGATTAAGGTTTCAGATACTTGAGCTCCACCCTCGTCCGATGTGGATGAGAAGTCAACTCGAAGGGGCAGTAATTTCTCGCCTGCTGGAGCCGGTTCTACTTGCATGTGTTAAGCATATAGCAACTATTTAGGAAGCGTAGAGAAAGGGGCAATTTGCTATCAATATTCTCGAGAAAGCATCCAATATTTATCTAGTTTTAAGGAGAAGTTCCTATTATAAGATAGAAGTGAAATCCCCCGCCTTTATTTTATCGAGCCCAATAAATGGTTTCCCTCTCCTTAACATGAACCTCCGTACATAGCGAAAAGTAAGCTTTTGCATATATGCATATATAGAGTAACGACTTATTTTCTGTAAAATGGAAATAATCAATAGCTAGAAATGCAAGAAATAGCAAACCAAAATAGACGGGGTATGCCTTATTTAAAGATCCACAGGACCTGTTAACGGTATTGATTGATCATACCCCCAGTAAAGGTACCCAGTTACTCTTCTTATCTTTCAAGTTCTCCCCCTTTATAGAAAAGAAATGAATCCTTTGGATCTCCTCTCCTTTCAGTCTTAACCTTCTCTCCTCTCCTGACGAAAGAGCATATAAATAACCTTTTCGCTATCAATAGAAAACAACGAAAGGAACTATAGAACCCTTTCTTCACTGCTTGCTAAAGGAGAACAGAAGCGAAACACATCACACAAGGGCTTCCCTTAGAAGGAGGCTAGTGGGTTTAGGTACTCAATTCTAAGGAGGAACTCAAGTGCCAAGTCAAGAGAGTCAATATTTGTACAATCTGAGACCCACAACGAAAGAAAAACCACTCCTCAATAGCTAGAGTTTTTGAAAGCGAAAAAACAAAACACGAAAGGGGTCAGGGCTATTTACTTAGGAAAGTCGCTTGGCAAAGAGGCAAAGATAACCCCCAATCCTACTTACTAGCTAGGCGAGGCGAGTAGATGGCCAATTAGAAACAAGCAAGAGAGGTATGAAATAAAGCAGAGGTATTCCTTTGGGTATGAAATCCTATCGGCGAAGAGTCGGATTATTTCTAACACAATAACCTATCCGAGTAGATGGAGGGACACAGCCTATTCAATAGAACCCTATAACTAGAGTTCCCACCCTAAAGTCCTAGTGGATCTCCTTCCTATTCGATCGATTACCCATTTGAGTACCTATACTATTCAGTGGATCCGCCCTAGAAGTTTACTAACTTAAAGCAATGTTACGAGAGTCGGCCAGTCGTAGAGTCCCGCCCTGGGGAGTCCTACCCGAGATATTACTACTGGGTTCCGATTACTAATTGACTTAGTTGATTTCCTGCTTGAATAACCTACTCACTAAAGTCAAGGGATTAGACCTAACCTAAGTTTCGTACCCCTAAAAGGTCCTAGTTGACTTCCTACGTAAGTTACTTACTTGGTGGTTATCTAAGGGATTACCCATTTGGTCACCTGCTTCATTACCTGCTAGATTACTTGAGAGTTCCTACTTGATTATCTATCTAAGAGCTAGCTCGAATCAAGGACTTCTTACCTAAGTTTCTACCTCTATCCGTATTCTACTATACTTAAGTGCCAAGTCAGGCCTATCCGCGAGGTCCATCAATCGTACCCGATTTCCTATTCGAGTATCTGCTTGGGTTTGCCCACTGCCCATTTGAGCGTACCTATCCGCAGGTTTCTACCTTAATGTGCCACCCTAGCCTAAGATCCTATTCGAGTAACTCTTCCTCAAACGAACCCGACCGCTCAAAGGTTATTTATATGCTCTTTCGTGAGGAATAAACTCCTAAATGAAATAAAATAACTAGAACTTCTTCTCACGAGTTACTACATTACATCTCAGATATTACACGAAAGAGTCAACTTTCGCAAGTTAATCAATATAAAAGAAATATTCCAAATATATGAGCCCAAGGTAAGTCAAACTATACCGCGGAGGGGTCCAATACAGAAAACTAGACAAAAAACGAAAAAGGGATACTCTTCCACGCTTCTGTCCTATCCTATATTCCACTACCTAAACTAGAAGCTATCCAAGCTACCCTAACAGGAGGAGGGCTCACCCGCACCGGGGAAGGGGACGCAGACAGTCAAACCTTGTCCACATGATACCCTCCTAAGGGTATAATTGAATACCTTTCTTTAGGGTGAGATATAAACAACCTATACAATAGCTTGATAGAGTAATAAATAACCTACTTTATCAAATTCAAATGAGCTTACTCCCTTTCCTATCCTATAAGTTTAGCCAGCTTTCCTCTGCGCCTTAGTTCGAGCCCTATAAGTAAGGTCCTAACCCTATCTTTAGCTTTAGGGGCAAGCATACCTCTATCCTCTGCGCTATCGAGTTTACTGCTTCACCCGATGTGATGTGGGCTCAAAGCAAAGTAAGTGCCGAGGAGAAGGAGCGGGGTGCGCCCTTAGGAAAGCCCTGATAGGGCGAGGGAAGACTTTAAGGTAAGTAGCGAAGGGGACTATTAAAGGCTCTACTTATATTATAAGAGATTATGGGGGACCTAGACCTATCTATGACGAGAAATCAATAAATCAATGGAGAAGAGGTATCCATATCTGACGGCTCGATAAGGGGCGAAGGGGGTTAAGGGCTCACTCACTAGAGTGAGGGCGGGGATGAGCTGTGTTTCTATCATTATTCAATATCTTAGTTGATAAACTGAATACTCAATGGTAGAAAGATTCAATGGAAGTGGTCCTCTACACCAAAGGAATCACAACGAGCAGACAGAGGCACGAAGTCCTCAACGAAACGAAAACCCGGGGTGAGATATAGACAGATAACGGTAGCGCAGAGGTACCCCACCCCAGTTACTCGATATAAGGAGAGAGAAGAATGGGGTTCCCCGGGGCATATGGATTCGGTAGCATTTGTATATGCAAATTTGATAGATAAGTCGGTGTTATAGGCAATCCCTTTTTTATTCTAGGTATTTTCCAGGTCCAATAGTCTCGAACGTAGTGAAGAGGGATGTAGCTATCGAGTTATGCAACGGGTATTCTATTTGTTAGTATAGAAGCATCCTCCCCGAAATAGGTTATAGACCAGATAGATATAGATATAGGTATTACGTAACGAGTTGTTCCTCGCTTTCCCAAAGTTAGGATGCCTATCAGATAATTGGCTATAGGCATGATAATTTGGAGAGAAAGGTAAGGTAAGCTAGTTACTCCCTTGGTTCTAGTAGGTCGAGCTGGTAAGTCAAGCTAGTTACTCCGTGCGTCGGCTCGCTATTGCTCGTAGGTCAGCTCTTGGCTGGGCAGTTAATCTTGTTAGGGCGTTCTCTTCGTCGGTTCTAATCCCAACTCTTCCCAGTTTGCTTCCGCTCATTGGGTCTTTTTTTAACTAGAGAGCTAGTAGGTAGAGGTCATTTATTGAAACGGAGATTTGAATCCAGAGAGTGGAGCGGCTCACCAGGCTCGGGTGAGGGTAAGACACAGAAGGATGAGGGGTAGCCCACACTGGGTGAGGTATTGACGGATCTTCCGCACCGGGATAGGGTCCAACGTTCTAAAAGTGAAGGATATCATACCATCATATGTACCCTTACTTACTGTATGGGATCGAAATACGTATCCAAAAGTAAACTCTGTACCATTAGCCCAGAAAAGAGGTTTGTTAGACGTAATTGTTGGATAACCCGCATCGGGTGAGCGTGGCGCTTGATACTCCGAGGGGTCGATATAACATAACTCATAACTAAGGCTCGACTTGAAGTATAGGGCAGGAGTGACTCATTACATGTTGGAGTAAAGCGAAGAAGGGTGCAGCGAGTCGACCTATTAAGGTGAGGTAGGAAGTGTTGACTGAAAGAAGAGGTTATTTATATACCCTATTGTCACGAAGGACTCGACTGTTAAGGAGAGGCACGAAGGACTCATTCGTGCCTAAAGGAAGAGGTAATTGATTGAAAGGAAGGTGCTCGACTTCCCAGGAAGAGGTCCAAAGGACTCGACGCGCCGGAAGAGGTCTTGAGTTACTCGATAAATAGTGATAGCGAAGAGGTTGATTCCTTGCTTTAAACGAAAGCTCAAATCCATAGGTCCAACTCCAACTATTAGCGGATTGATAGGTTAGAGGTACATAGTGACTCGAGCAAACCCTCTACCTCCAAAATCGGTAGAGCCAATTTCATTACGAAGAGGCTGCTTCTGAGCTCCCTTTCTTTATATTGTTATTCAATATTGGAGTCGAGAAACCCAGAGTATTGTATTTATAATAGGTGAACGGTGGGTAGGAAACATCAACGTTCCTAGGGATATTGAATAGAAAAGTTTACAAGGATAAACAATGGTTATGAAAGGAATTAGAAGACAAAAGAAACTATAGTTATGAGATATGAGATAGGTGAGAAAAGAAACGAGGGTTACCCCGTAGCGGAGTTGCTAAGCTTTGGTTATGCACTAGCCACTTTAATCAAACTCAGGTTCTGCAGACTAGGGCTCAGAAGATCCCTAGGGGATTCAGAATCATAGGATTCCTATGAATAATAAGAGGAATAATCGGAATAAGAAGAAAAAGTCTGGTTTGGTTAGATCCCTCGTTTGTGATACTGAGACTCTATACCCGCCCTTTCGTAGCCACGGTAGGGTAAATGGCGCCATTTGCCCATATGAACCATAATAACCCATGCTTTGCGTTTTTCTAGCTATCTTTTCTAGGATTGACTTATATTATCTTTGCTTAGCTGTACTTTCCAAATCATCCTTGCCAATTCTGAATCCCATTTACTTATGTCTGTCTTTAAATTAGCTACTCTACTATGAGTACAAGTGCCGAGGTATATTGACTCTTATCATAAAAAAAGTAGCTCTTAGTTAGGGTATGACTGATCGAACTAGACAGGATTTCTCAATATGAGGGATGCATTCTCAATTCTATGAAACCAGAATTACTACAATCCCTTACAAGGGTAGATAAACTAACCAAACTAAGACTTAATTATATAAATTCTTCAAACTAATAGTAATAGCTGAAGAGCCTCAGAAGTCAATTCAAGTAAGGACAGAGGCTATTCTATTTATTGCTCGACCGCATCGGATCGGGAGAGGTATGAAAAAGCCAGTCCTAGTAATATGGGTAAGTTCTTAACCTATCTAATTCAATCCAAACATTCTTCTCAGAAAGAAATACAATGTTCTAGAATAACCATTTTATGTATCCCGTACCGAAGAGGAAACATTCAAAAGGAGAGGGTTCGTAAAGAAAGAATGGATCTTTTACCAGAAGTAAGGAAACTGCAGAAATCCATTCAGGGGACTACCGTCTATATATTGGAGTCTACCTGCCTACCTATTTCTTTTTGTACGACGATTTTGCTATACAGCTATACTTTGGTAAACATCCCTATCTCCGTACCCCAACAGAAACCAAGTGCTATGGAATATTAGAAGAATATTAGACGTCATAACTTGAGTCCGTATCCATTAGACAATTAGAGTAGCGGCCATTTAAGCAATTTCATATGTCTATCTAAGCAATGGAATCAAACCACTCCATCTAGGGCATTCCATTCTAAGCTAAGGAAGCAAAGAAAAAGTCTTGTCTATATAAGGCATTCAATCAAACTAAGGAATTGAAGTCCAGCGACCAGAGATTGCGAGTTCTATTAAGGAATTCGATCGAAGAAAAGAAAAAGTTATGTTCATCTCACCAGTCTACTATCTATCTAAGCCATTCCATTGGGGAGTGAATTCTAAGCTAAGGAAGCAAAGAAAGAATTCCAGCGATATTCTATCTAAGGAATTGAAGTCAATCTCAATCTGAACCCATTTCTATTAAGAAAGAAGATCCCAGAATGGAATCGAGTAGCCAGCGATCGAGTACATTACTATCGTTGTCATTTCATTCGGAATTGAATTCCATCCAACAATCAGGATGGATAGAAAGACATACCATTTGCCCTTTGGCCGAGTTGGAATTGCATTTTGAGGGGGAAGAAGTTTTGACATTTACATGAGTAAGTGGGAATTCAGAATAGAAATTCCTGATGCCTACCGGAAAGCTCAGCCCCTACTGAGCTAGACAAGCAACTGTCAGCCCTCCAAACAAATAGGCAGGGGAGAGATCCTTACCAATACATTATAGATCCGGCTTAAAAGACAAAGCAAAAAGCATATCTTATATTTCTACAAATACAGATATCGATTCTGTGAGCTAGCCCGCTACAGATGATTGCTGCCTTGCACTTCCGGAAGATAAGATGCCAGGGACAAATGACTTCAAAAAACCGAATCACAGATCTGCTTAAATGAAAAAGCCGATTTGAGATCGTTTATCCAGGAAAGGCAACATCTATCGCAAACCTTAAACTCGTGATTGAACTAAATCTAAATAAAGGAGGCCATGAATAAAATAAGGTTTTTCTCACTACACGAGTAAGAAGTTACTAGCCGCGCCTATTCTATATCTATAAAGAGAGACGGATTTCGCCTGCCACTCTACCGAGCTAACCAGAGCAGATGAGCATCTCTTTCAAGAAAGGATTGAACAAGTGATTAAACATCTGGCGGGGGAATCGACCCACTTTTTCAGATGATTTGTGGACGGATGGCCAATAGCCAATGCCGTTACCAATTCAACCGATTGAGAGAGAGAGGCCCTTACGGAGGAATTCAATCGGGCAATCAAACCGTACATCGAACTGGAGGAAAGGCTGCATAAGCGGAAGAGGTAATTAATTGCTTGAAGAAAAAGAAGGAATGCACCCATCTCACTTCGTTCCTCTCCTTACAGTCGAGCGATTTAATTCCTTCTTTTTTCCAAAGCAGGGTTAGCGTGAAAGGGTTAGTTTACTCGGGAAAGAGTTATGAGTTAGCTTCGGGATATGGCCTTTGCCTCGGATTATCCAATAAATTGGAACTGTTGATGCATGGGAGGGAATAAGAAGAAGAGGAACGTAGTAACTCGACTGTAAGGAGAGGAACGAAGAGATAATAAAGATCCTTATTTTATCAAGAAATTGCGTGCGTAAGATAAAAAGAAAGCAAATAAACCTGCATGAACCCAGGATTTTTCCAAGCAATACCGGTAGCTAAGGGCTTTTCAGTTGTTGCTTAACACATCCTATTCGAACAATAAAGATAGATCAAGGGGCTTGGCTTTTCAGTAAGGATTACAGGGGGTTTATCAGATAAATTCCGATATACTCTTAAGGATAAAATCCCTGTAAGGAAGATTTCCGGATTGATTTCTAATTTAGTAAGGAAAGCCAGGGGATTTCTATCAAGGGCAGCTATGTCAGCTCGTCCGAATAAAGTGAATATATCCAGGGAGATTCATAGGGGCGTATCAGGAATTGGCCTCTAATTAGGACTCTACAACTCCTATGGTTTTTATTCCAAGGAAGCATCAATCAATATGCGGGAACCCGAATTCAAAAGAATAAAGCCTTCATGCATCCTGGGGAGCTACACCCATCTCACTAACAGGATAAACCGGATAGACAAGTCCTTATTTGAGAGATTCAGTCCCAGGTTTTCTGAGAGCAGCGGAGCAAGAAGAAGATACGGCTACTTCCCAAGCATACTAGTAATCTAGTCTGCAAAAAAGCAGCTAAAAGCGACGTCCCAGTCTTGAGACCTGATCAATCCCATGAATTCTCAATCCTTATGCTTATCAGTCTTCGTTACTCGGATTACATTACAGTCGAGCTATTTTTGAGCTTTTTTGTGTGTGATTAGATAGAAATAGAATGATTTCATCCCGAGGTGCTGCATACCTATTTACTTTATCTGCTTTCCCGGAGAGATTCTAGATGAGCTAAACGAAGGGGAAAGGTGGATAGCTGACGAATGCTCTTTCTTTCTGTCATCCAACGCGCTTTTATCTAACTAAGCTAAGCCATTGATTTCCCTTCGAATCCCTCTCTTTCTTTGCCGTACGTAACGAGCGAAGAAGAACTCGGCTTAGAAGCAAGTATAGTAGTTGGAAGGGAATAATAGAATACAAGTCGGTACGGAGGGGACCTGGGAACAAAAAAGGAGTGCCCAACTATGAGATAGGTCAATTTCTTTCGCTTCGCCCCTTGTCCATTTTCCCTTCGGTTTACACTCAGCTCCTTATTATATTATTGCTGCCTTTCTTTTTTGTCAAACTCTGCTGAAGCAAGATCCGAGAGTTGAGAGATGCGGGTTATCACATATCTCAGTTTATAGACTCCCCCTTCACCCAGTCCCATATCCAATTAGTAGAGATCGAGATGGAATGCATTGGATGGATGCCAAAAGTGCCGGGGAGAGCAATCCACTTCTAGGCGAAGGGCGCGAGATGCTATCTTAGGGTTTCTTTTCTATCTAAGCTGGAGGCTAGACTAAAAGCAGAATAGAACGAGGTTCTCCGGAAAGAGGGAAGCCAAAATCTCGGAACAATTGGCTCTTCTTAGGGGACAGAAATACCAACTTCTTCCATACTTCAACCATCATTCGCAGGAAGAAGAAGCGTATTGAAGCTCTATAGGATCCTAATGGTAACTGGTCCTGTGGATCCTCACACTTTTACAACTAAAAGCTTACTGAATGCAGACAGACATACTACGTGCTTTCCTTCTCTCATATAGGGCTTAGGGCTCTATATTCCCATTCTAAGCCCAATCGGCTGGGATTTCATTCTGAGTTCTTCTTATAGAAATAGAACTTTGACTGTGGCTGACCGTTAGGATTTGTAGCTGCTTGATTTTCCTACTTTACGATTTCTTCTTATTTACGTAATGGTCTATCGAGCCTTTTGCTCATTCCTCGGCCCTATGCTTCTTGTAGTACTAGAGTCTGGAATAGTATAAGTTTTCTGATTTTCTTCTTGTCTTGACGTAGAAGGACACCTTACTTAACGATTATCTCTCACATAGGGTTTGCTTTCCCTTTTTCCTATGGGGCAAAGTTTTTGATTTGACTCCTTCCTCTACCTATATGCACACAAGCTCATTTCTTTCTTTTTTCATAAGAGAAAGAGAATGGAATGAAAGCACTGAGGTACGAGCTGATAGACGATTGGTCCGCAACGCAAGGAGGCTCGTTCGTTAGAATGAGGATGACGGTAACGATGTTAACGATGGCTTTGCTTTTTACCTTTAAAGTACTTTACACTATCGGTCATTGATTCGATTCTAATTCTCATAGAATGACTCCAAAATTTGGCAGAGGATGGGATGCTCTTACTAAGGGATGTTGTAACATCACTCCTAGGAACTAACACAGATGTCGGCACCTCATTAGGGGAAAGACTAAAACATACCAGCCATTTCTATTCATTTCCCACCATTGCATTTGATTTCTTTCACGAACGAATCCATCTTATCAAACATCATTTCCCGAGCCGGGCATGAGCTACTCCCATCTAGCCAATCTCGATTTGGGATCTTAGCAGCTGCCCTTCTTTCTACTGGGTATTCACTCAAAGAATCTCCTTTCCCTCATTGCAGAGAGGCTTTCGCTTAGCAACCTTTACCATAAGCTCAATCTGAATTGGTGATCTCAGTGACAGGGCATTCGAAAAAGACTCTAGGATCTTATACTGTCTTGAATCGAGGATTTTTTGAATTCTAACTATAACTTGCTTTTCACTTTTCAATTGAAAAGCTAACTTCTGGCTTCGAATCCCTCTCTTTCCAAAGAAATATGATAAGCTACTTACTTATTCTAGGGTCACTTTGAAATGAAACTCAAATAGCATAAATAGTCTTCTTTTTCGAAGACTTTAGATTAGAGAATTTTAACAACAACATAGAATTCAATAGAAAATGAAATATTGGAAAGGGAACAAAACAAAACACGAAAGGTAAAAAAGAATCAACATTTTAAGCGCATATGGCACGCAAAGGAAATCCTATTTCGACAAGACTTAATCTTAATCGTAGTTCCGATTCCGCTTGGTTCACTGATTTCTACTATACGGATTTCGTTTCTCAAGATGTAAATCTTCGATCTTATTTCGGTTCTGTACATCGTCCTAAGACTAAGAAAAAAAACTGGGGCTTTCGTCTCGGTAGGTCTTTTTTTGTCTTTTTTCCCAAAAGAACGCTCATTCATTTCTTTTTTCCCCGTCTAAACCAACGAATCAAAACACAAATCAAAAAACGAATCAAAACACGAATCAAAACACGAGTGGAAAAACAAAAGGAAAAACGACGGAAACTCCTAAGGAAACACAAATCAAAAAACAGATTCAAAATAAAGGTGAAGCGCGACAGCGGGCAACGACGTAAGAAGACCAACCGATTGGATAGGATAATGGATACATTGTCTAATTTACGTAAATTGCATCAAAAAGTGAATAAATTGCATCAATTTGCAAAATGGAAAAGATGGTGGAAACGAAAGAAATTGGAAAAATGGGACAAAGTCGGGCCGATGGGGTGTCTTCACGACGATACGGCAGAAGAAGAACGAAAGGAAGTGATAGGCCAGGAGGCAGGGAAAAGAGTCGAGTCGATCAGGCTCGACGACCGGGAGAAGCTAAAGGCTGACGAAGGAAGACCTAAAAAGAAGCAAGGCTACGGATACCATGACCGATCGCCATCGATAAAGAGAAAGAGGATTCTTTCTAAGTTACTTCAGGTCGGGGCCTTTCCCAAATACGCTGAGAAAAAAAAGAACATAAACAGACTAGAGCTCCTAAAAAAGCAAAACTCCTTCAGATTGAGAAAGAGAAAAGACTCCTTGCATTTTTTGGTTATGCAATACTTTTTTTTAAATGCAAAAAAGAAAAGAAAGTTCAACCCAGTTCTAGTTCTCAACCATCTCGTGGCACGGGACGTGTCTGAACTATCTACTCAGCGAAAAAAATCGCGTAGTGCTTCGAGAATACGCTCTCGCATCGCCTTCTTTGTAGAAAACTTAACCAGCGAGAAAGGATCTTTTTCCGAAGCCAAAAAAGAGTTGACCCGCTTGATTGTCCAAGCGAATGATCTTCGCTTCGCGAGAACAACAAAGACCACCATTTCACTCTTTCCTTTCTTCGGTGCTCCCTTCTTCTTTCTAATGAATGAGCTTGGGGGGGTGCATAAAACAAAAAAGAAAGAACTCAAGCTTTCTTTAAAGTATGAGTATGCCCGTCAAAATATCCGTCCAAAATTGGAAAAAGAATTCTCACTTCTCCTCCTCCCGAATAATAATAATAAGAAATGGAAATGGAATGCAAAATGTTTGGACCTAGGTGGGAAAAGATTTTTTTTGAAAAAGGCATTCAAGATTTTGGGAGGGATCCTATTGCAAAGGAGAAGAATTCCGTATGGGTACAACCGCTATTTGAATGCAGTCAAAAGGATTGAATACTTGTTGTCTAATAGAACAAATAGTAATACCTTAATAATGAAGTCAGTCAAAATAAGATCCATTTATCAAAGTGCTTCTATGATTGCTCAAGAAATCTCCTTGAGACTAAAAAAACGAAAAAAAAGATCATTTCGCAAAACTTATACTCACTTCGCGCATAATATTCCAATAGTAATGAAAAAAAGAGTTTTGGGGATTCGTATATCTTGTTCGGGTCGATTAAAGGGTAAACCAATTGCAAGCACTTATTGCGGAAAGTATGGAAAAACTTCTGGTAATGTTTTTAATCAGAAAATAGATTATGCTTTTAGCAAAGTATCTACTCGTTACGGAATCTTAGGTGTCAAAGTATGGATTTCGTATACAAACAAAAAAGTATATAAATAGAAAGATGGAAGATTCATTCGAAATGCAGGTGCTGCTGGAATCCACAGCTCCAACCTCGGGTGAATCATCCCCTCCGGCGCCCGAGGAACCACAAGCACCCGCTCCGATTATTCCCCAATTAGCTCACCCGCTCATAGAAGAGAGAATGAGACGGGCCGAGCTCTATAGGGCCGTTACTATCCATTTTTTGGGTAGAACGGATTTTGCCTCCTTAACCCATGCTATGGATATAATCCATAATCAAATGCTATTAGAGATGCGGATAGAAGCGGCCCTTTGCCGGGCTGGCATCGACCCATCTCTAATAGTTAGGGAAAGACGTAATATACGCTCCATTATATTTTATAATGGGGATCGTATGGTCTCTGCAGCAACACTGCAAAGTTATCTGGTAGGCATAGAACTGCCGGGGTACGTACCTCAGTGTGCCCTATCAGAAACTGATGCGTGCTATGCGCAGAGGGGACGTCTTTTAAGGGAAGGGGCAAAATGGGAGGCGATTCTTCCACTCTAAAAGTACAGGGATCCGAAGGTTTTCGAGAAAAAGTCTCATCCTTCAATATCATGGATGATTGGGTCGACCAGGCCAGAGCATGAGTGAAATATCATGATCGGGTCGACCCAATCATGAGTGAATAGAAAATCCAAAACGTACATAGCTCTGGAAGCGGAAATACTTGGAATAATTCTACCACTTCTACTAGGAGTAGCCTTTTTAGTGCTAGCCGAACGTAAAGTGATGGCTTTTGTGCAACGTCGAAAGGGTCCTGATGTAGTGGGATCCTTCGGATTGTTACAACCTCTAGCAGATGGTTTGAAATTGATTCTAAAAGAACCTATTTCACCAAGTAGTGCGTCTTTCTTCCTTTTTAGAATGGCTCCAGTGGCTACATTTATGTTAAGTCTGGTCGCTTGGGCCGTTGTACCTTTTGATTATGGTATGGTATTGTCAGATTTGAACATAGGGCTACTTTATTTGTTTGCCATATCTTCGCTAGGTGTTTATGGAATTATTACAGCAGGTCGGTCTAGTAATTAGGGGGCGGCCGTTCGGTCGCCTATGATACTAGGACCAATAGGTCCGGGTTTGTGCCGCAGGTGTTGAATGATCTACTCTACACAGGTGTGGGCTTACAGGGCTAGGACTCATAAACCAAGCCTTTCTTTCATCAATTAGGGGCCTGGTCGCTTACTTTTCCGGGCCGGGATCGATAAGTGGAGGTCATAAAAAAGAGTGATCTTTCTCTTCGCACCGCTGATAGACTACTTAAGATTCCATTCAAAAGGCCCTACTTCGTTTCGCAAGCCTTTGTCATTCTCAGTCAACTAAGTAGGAAAACCCCCTGCGAATCCGTAAATCTGAGGAGCATGCCGCAACAAAAGGATGGTCCCCTATGCATTTCATTCTTTCCGGAAAGGCAAAAAAAGAAAAGAAGTACCCCCCATCATGGTGAACCTCTCCTTGTGATCGGGATGAGGTAGATGCCTCCAAACCGGGGGCGGATCGAATCGGAGTTTCCTTAGGTAGCCACCGACCTACAGTTATCCTTAAACTTCCGTGCTTGGTGGAGAAGAAGCGAACAAAGGTACGCTCGCTTTCTGCTGTCTTGTTCTCTTAGCGAACTGGGATCGCTCGCCAGCTAGGTCAGATTGGAACAAGATTTTATGAGAACATATTACCCATCTTGGGGGACAAGGGGCGGAACGACCTCTCGATCTACTTACTGCAGCCCAGGAATAAAAACGTCGTCTAGGCCTTCCCTCTTGTTCCGATCTCCCCTACGCCTAGGACGTTGTCTGGGCCAAGAGCCATAGTGAGTTGCTCTTTCCTTTCCATTTGCTTGTTTTTTTTTCTCGTTGTTGATACCGGCAAGACCCAGCCAAGATGATGTCTGCTGGTTGGTAGTGAGAGGACTCATAGTACCTGCATACCAAAAAGGGGGCGCCAAAAAGAATCATTTTCTTTTCTTTTTTTCTTGCTCTCCCTTAGCTTTGCAGCGGGAAAGGAGTCTATCTATCTGCCTAGCTTTGGTAGATTTCCCCCAACGACGGAATCCACAGAAATTCCACGAATCCCTTGGTGGATAAGTCCGACGACTCAGCAGCAGTGCGGAATTGAGTTTCTCGTCTGGTGGATTTCTGATCTATAGTTAGGGGGCAATACATACCAAAAGGTGAGAAGAAGGCTGGAATGAAGTCGCTTAGTCGCGTCACTATGGACGGGAACAGCTTACTTATTATTCTTATTATTCTCTTGATTACTTGAGTCAACTCCTCAACATTTCTTTGAATCACGGGATTTCAATATAACAAACAAGGAAAATGTAAGCCAACACGATCCAGAAAAGAGAGTCTCAAGAGAGACCCAGGCAAGACTGGAGCTGGATCTCCTCCTATCAGTAAGGCATTTCCAAGCGACCTCTCTTTCTTTTCTTTTGGCTCTTTGAGTGCAACTTAGCGACTGAAAGACGTGGCATTCCTTTCTTCTTAATCCATCATATCTTGGTAAGCCTTTACTTAATAACTACAAGTTTATTTGAACACAAGATCCTAGCTATGATCCGTAACGGGTAGTTCTTTTTTATCTATGATCTACTTGAGAATAACAAGCAAATAGTATAAGAGGAGGACCAATCAAGTGAAGTTCATACTCTAAATGAAATCAGAAAGACTTTTTGAATTGCTCATTTCTATTTAGAGGGACGAGGGACGAGAGACTCGGAAGAGGGACGAGGGACGAGGAAGAGGGATTTATGGAATGTATATCTTACCAAAACTTGATTAAAGATAGGGAAGTGGGAAGCAGTGGGTCATGCATGTTAGCTATAGCACTTGCATCTTATTTGAATCAATAAAAAGACTTGTTCTTCTTGTCTTTATCAGGATTCGTAATAAATAAAGTTCGTGTTCTAAGCTGGTCTTTGTTCTAGCTCGTGTTCTATACAACCTCGAATCTATACTCTCTACATACTAGCCTCATTCAACACTATTAGGGGCAACCTCAAACCTCTAACCAATCCACCCTAGCCCTGACCTATCCTTTGTATTATTCCTTTTTTCTCCTATTGATTTCAGTCCCAACCCGGAAGCTAGACCGAATGAAAACTAAGGCTCTTTTCTATTCAGCAGGAGATCAGATCTAAACGAAGCTTTTTAGAACCAATGAACTGGGTATTCCATGGGATCAAGGGGGAAGAGAGGAAAGAAGGTTCTTAGTCTTTTCCTTCTCCCTCTACTTTTCTTAGATAGCAGAGCTGTCACAGCTGGTCCGTACGTCAACGTCATAGGAGAAAAAGATCAGATCGAAATCCCGAACGATGTCCCTACCTAATAGATAAGTTTGACTAAGAAATGAAATGGAGGTTGAGTTAACTAAATCTAGTATATAGGCTCTGTAAGAGTAAGAGGGACGACGATGAGTATAAAGTCGAATAGGGAATTGTAGTAGTATAGTTGTTATATAGGCAGGGTTCCTATCGCGCGTTGAAGGGAAGGAAGTCTTCTGGTCCTACTTCTATTTCTATTCCTCTCTAGGTTAGGTCCCTTACTTGAATTAGCCAACTCAAGTAGTAGTTCAACCTTTCCTTCGTTAACACTCAACCCCGCTTTGCGCCTTGGAATTGATGGCATGTTTTAAGCATAGATTCGCCATAGCTTCCACTTACGCTCACCAATAGGATATATAATAATCTTCGTTCCCCCGTCGTCTGTCAATTCGTCTTACACAGGAAGATAGGATGACGCTTCGGCCAAGGATGAAGGAAAGTAGGTAGTTTACTTAGTCGACCAAGGTATGTATGAAAGTCCCCTCTTTGAGTAAGGTAATAAGCGGGCTCGATAGATTCAGGGAGAGGCCCTTTGTAGATGCTCTTCACGACCTGACCTGGTCAGCTGCCCAGTGAAGCGAAAGGATATCGAAAACCTCCCAGTTATGCAACAAAAGTCTCATTTAGAATCTGCGTGAGCGAGTAAGCAAACGAGTAGTAAAGCGAGCATATAGAGAATGAACTTATAGGATAGGAATGAACCCTGCTAGTGACTGAATGCATCTTTGTGAAGGACTCGAGATAAGATCATTATCGGAGGATAGATAATAAGAAAGTGGAATGGTTCCATCGAAAGATATAGCTATGGGATGTCCGGGGAAGAAGCGCTATACTGGTAACTTGAATACATGGCCTATTGCTATCATATCACCTGGATCGCCTAATTTCTCTCTCATGCTTTCAAAAGTCAACAGCCATATTCTCAGAAGAATGACTTGTCTCGGTCTCTGATTCGTAACTCTCCTTCTTCTATCTAAAGAATTGAATACCTTCGTCTTAGAACTCATCTTCATTCCTCACTATTCTAAGCCCCTCCACTCCTTTTCTCGTCCCTGAGTCCAGCTCCTACAACTCCTTCGTCCTTGCCTTCTATTCTCAAAATAGCATATTTTAGCTATCCCTCTCTGACTCTTTTGGATTATTCTTTTGGTAAGGAGGTAGGTGTATAGAGCTTGTCTGATTAGCTGCAGGCTGGAATCGGGAAGTACTTCTTTCTTATACTCTCTTATCTTCTTATCCTTAAGCTCTCTTTAGAGAGTGGTGAGGTAGGAACCTTGAAAGGTCCCCTTTATAGTCCGTCATAAGTCTATCGTCTAGCTATAAGTCCGCTTAGTCTAGCTCACTTTCTTCCTTCCATTCCTAAAGTCTTTATTTCTCTCTTTTCCTCTCAGTCGCTTCGCTCCTCTCACAAAGGTCGAGTAATAAAAACCTCTCCTGGCAAGTCGAGCACTTTCGACCTCTCCTTAACAGTCGAGTCCTTCTGCCTCTCACAAAGGTCGAGTAATAAAAACCTCTCCCTTCGGTCAACACCTTTCGACCTCTCCTTTTCAGTCGAGTAATCAATTTCCTCTCACAAACAACTCGTTCGTTATACCTCTCCTTTCAGTCAACACTTGGTTCCTCTCCTTGAAGTCTTTTCCTTCCTTCCTACCTCTCCTTGAAGTCTCGCTATTTCATTCCTTTATAAAGACCATTACAGACGGTTACTACGTGAACTATTTAGACAGTATAGTAGAGCATTTCTATAGGTAGTATAAAAAACAAAGAAGGTCTTTTATCTATACCAGTATAGTAAGTAAAAGGCTTACAAGAGGTAAAGCAGGGACTTGGATGTTAGTTACAAGCTAGTTACTTTGGTTACTAAGCACTACGATAAGTACGATTCAGGAACTCAAAGTAGCTTCTAGTTTCAAGTAGGGTGTTAACATCATACTTGAATAACTACATAGAGGAATAACAGCATACATTAGCATTAGGATCTAGTTTTGAGCTCCTTTCCCCCACCAATCGGTTCTACTTCGTACCCTTTCACCCGACTCAAAGACAGAGTTCCCTTTGGTCTTCGACCTACAAGTGAGAGTTCTTATCGATCACTCAATCAATCCTCCGCATTCCCACTAAAGCACTTAAAGGGGCATTGCCAATCAAGGCACTAAGATAATGTGAAAAGCACGCATAGACGCACTAATGCTAAGGGCTGGTGCGCATAGCCCTTTCTACTGTGGAATTAGTCCTAGGTACCTATCCTCGATTCACGTCGCAAATAGCGGATAAGGCGCATCTGATCTTTCTTCTTCAGTGCCAGGCAAAAAGGAAAAGAGCTAGCAATAAAAGGAGAGCTGGGGATGAATCTTTATCGACTTCCTTTTGAATAACTTGGATAACATTTTGATCCGATTATGGATATCTGAGATAGGTTATTTCTACTAGTGCTCCTCCTCCTGCTAATGCTAGTGCAACTTTTTAAGCAAAGATTCGATACGTGCAACTCTTTAATTACCTATGGCATTCTCTGATCGGCCTAATCTCGTACTACATGGCTATGCCCCTGAGACTAATGCAATCAGTTCCTTCCGTCGCCTTACTTCTCTGTTAATTCAATATCTGTCTGTCCTGCGAAATCAACAAGAAAGAGAACAGCGCATATTCAAACAAGACCAAGCACTCCTACTCGTACGAGAGCACAGATTGGTGTCAGTTAGGAGTTGAATTGATGACAGACATTCCGGTAACGATCAAGTTGGTATGCTAATGCCTGTGATTTCCGTAGTATCCAAATTCTCACACGTAACTATACCTTTCCCATCGGCTTAGCCGGTATTCTCTTCTAGACGTAGGTCCGCTCCTCTTCTTAAATTAAATGGTTGACCAGGCACTGAAGGAGATGTTTCGATCATCAGTGTTCACCCTCCCTTCTCGTTGTGGTATGGATATAATGAATTGAAGAGCCCGTGCTTGGAGGTAAAGGTAAAGGGCTCCTGTCATCCGTGTAATAGCAATGCAAGACCCACTCCAGATCGATGCCTCAACTTCTTCGTTTTAAGACCTGTTCAATCCTCTTTTTTGGTCAGGTCAGACCATTAGGGGATTTCCGTATACTGAGATTGACCTTTTTTGACATAGCGTGGAATGAGAACACCGAGATCAATCGAGTAAGATATTCTAATGGTAGTATGGCTAATTGGTCAGTCAGACGAGTTTCCTGCCTGAATTATATTATATAGCTGACTGCGAGAAGGAAGGGAAGCTCCCAGCCAGAAAAAAGTGAGTAATAGTTAAGTTAAGTCCAATATTGAGAGCAGAGCAGGGAAGGTATTCAATCCTAGTTATGTCCCTTGTTGGCTTCCCTCTCTCCCTGTAATCGAACTCTAGGAGGAATGTTATTAGTGTATTTATAGGGCATAATGTAAATAGAAACTTTGCCATTTTCGAATTGATAGTGATAGAGGTGGGCTAAGAAAGATAGTCTTTTACATCCCTGAAAGAGACTAATATGTTGAAGGGAAGGTCTTCAGGCATCTTCGAGCTCATCTTGCTAGTTCTCTCGTATGAGAGATAGAGCTACATTTCATAGGAAGACCGAACGATGGTACGTAGTTGCTTTAAAGTTCACTGGCTTAGAGCATCTAGTCGAACTCGAACCCTCGTCTTAGAACTCGTAATCGCTAACACTCAACCTAAAGGCCTCTCTTATTCATTCAATTCACTAAGTAGGTGTCCCTCGTCCTTCCCTTTCAATGGGTTTTGCTGATATGATACTACTCTCCGTTCATTCAGCATTTTCTCCAATTATTCAGCTACGATGAAGAAAGGTGAGTCCAAGCTCGTGAAAGAGTAGAGTAGTCTATTCACACCAATCCCAGCAGCCCAAGGATAAGGATAAGTAGCCCAGATAAAGCCTCATCTAGAATGCTGATAGAGAAGGCAGTTTGATAGCTTGAAAGAAAGAAGGAGAGGTGCAGAGACTCAATGGAAGCTGTTCTAACAAATGGAGTCGGCTGCGTTACTCGGCTGCGTTACGTTGGTAAAGGAAGCCTTCTATCGAACCTTCAGAAAGGGCGAGGGTAAACCTATACGTATATACATATACTACATATACGTACTGAAAGATTGCTTCAAATGATTTCAAATGATTAATGAGAACCCGAGTCCGTATATTACGAGAATTTATATATAAGAATCGATATAGTCATTGATCAAATCATTGACCCCAGAGTCTGATGGATCTTTTCTTTTGAATAACTGATTAATCAGACGAGAATAAAGAGAGAGTCCTCTTCTACATGTCAATAACGGCAACAATGCAATTGTTAGTAAGAGGAAAATCCGTCGATGTTAAAAGTCGTGAGGGTTCAAGTCCCTCTATCCCCAAAAAGTATCCTTCGACTCCCTAACTCTTTGCTGCTTTTCAATTTCAAAGCAGTTTCCAAATTTGTTATCTTTCTCATTTCTTCTCCTTTTTTCCTTTTTCACCAAAGTACCCAATGGACCCTTTTTTTTGTTGAAGGATTCTGAATCCATATTATTACATTACGCGTTTTGTACAAAGTCCTATTTTTTTTGAAGGATCTAAGAAATGTGGGGCGGGGAAAATACTTTCAATACCTTTTTCGTCATTTTAATTGACAGAAACTCAAGTCATCTAAAAAAATAAGGGATGATGCGTTGGAAATGGTCGGGATAGCTCAGCTGGTAGAGCAGAGGAACGGAGTGTCGCCAGTTCAAATCTGGTTCCCGGCAATTTCTATTTATATGGGTCTCTACTCTCAAAAATGGATTCTCAAATTTATTGATAGAGGGTCGCCAAGTGTCTGGAAATATACCGGAACTTTTCTTTGCGTTTTCTTTCATAGTTTGAGTCCCCCGCATCACCTTCTAGAGCCTTTTTTTGAAGCACTGCGCGCGGTACAAAGTAAAGTTTCTGGTACAGAACACCTTTTTAGTTCATCCTATTGATTCGACTCATCCGAAATAAGTATATTCCAAATCCAAATTTTAGAATCTCACTGAATTCCTAATTGTCTTTTCTTTTTTTGTATTTATTTAGCCTACCCATAATATGACGGAGACCTCAATTACTCTCTTTGATCTAGAAAAGAGCGTATAAATATTCCTTGATTGAATATCCGGAGTTCCAGAAATGACGATTTCTTTCTTCTCATTCCATTTCAATGAGCGTCTTGTATTTCATCCAAATTGGGAGCAACATAATCCTTACGTAAGGGCCATCCTATCCAACTTTCCGGCATTCAAATACGTTTCAGCCGTGGATGATTATCATAATCGATTCCCAACATATCATAAGATTCCCTTTCTTGAAAATCCGCACTTTTCCAAACCCAGAAAACGGACGGAATTCCAGGATTATTCCTTGGAACAAAAACTTTTATGCATACCTCTTCCGGTTGATCCACACCACATTCTACTCTCGTAAGATGGTATACACTAGCCAAGCCAAGAGTCCGCCTGGTGCTACATCATAAGCACATTGGGAACGTAGATAATTGTAACCATATACATAAAAAATGACAGCAATGGAATGCCAATCCTCGGGCTTTATTTGTAGAGTCTCTATTCCTTGATAATCGAAACCCAACGACCTATGAACTAGCCCATGCTTGACTAGCCAAGCAGACAACCGACCCTGCATCTTTTTTCTCGCTCCCGTACCCGTATTTTTCTTTTTATAAGTATTTCACATTTACGATGAAATTGATTAATTCACTCTTTCTTATTCTATACAAAGGAATCCTGTCTAATTCACTAATTCGTGAGAAGGTCTGGAACTTTTGTATTTGAAAAATGGATCAGGGGGGATTTCTGAAGTAGCTGGTGGTTGGTAGAAAAATCCTTGATCATAATTTCCAATATGAATACTGCGTCCAACACGAAACTTGTGATTGGTAGTAAAATAGCGATTCGCCTGTTGAGACCTCGTTTTCTCCTCATTGATTTCTCGAGATATTTTCTTACGAAGTTTTGTTATAGCGTCTATAACAGCCTCTGGCTTAGGCGGACACCCCGGAAAAGAAACATATACAGGAATTTGCTTATCAACTCCCCGAACAGTACTATAAGAATCGGTACTGAACATTCCTCCTGTAATTGTACATGCTCCCATAGCAATAACGTATTTTGGTTCGGGCATTTGTTCATATAATCTCACAAAAGAGGGGGCCATTTTCATTGTTACTGTGCCGGCTGTTAAAACAAGGTCCGCCTGCCTAGGACTTGATCTTGGTACTAGTCCATAACGATCGAAGTCAAATCGCGAGCCTATTAATGAAGCAAATTCAATGAAGCAACAGCTGGTACCATAAAGAAGCGGCCATAAACTGGAGAGTCTTGACCAATTTGAAAGATCATTTGGTGTAGTTGAAAGAACTGAATTTGGAGTTCTTCGATCAAGTAAGGCAAACTCGATGGAATTCATAATTGTCTCAATATATATTTCTTTTTGACTTTTTATTGTATATGTATGAAGACTGGGGAACTAAGACCATTCCAATGCCCCCTTTCGCCATGCATAAACTAAACCAATAATTAGGATAAGCACGAAAATGAAAGCTTCTCAAAATACGGATACCCCCAATACGTCGAAACTCATTGCCCATGGATAAAGAAAAACCGTTTCAACATCAAAAACAACAAAAACTAGAGCAAACATATAATAACGGATTCCAAATTGTAACCAAGCATCGCCCATTGGTTCTATACCGGATTCATAACTAGAAAGTTTCTCTGGCCCTTCGCTAATTGGGGCGAAAACTCCCGAAATTAGAAATGCCAAAATAGGAATAAGACTTAATATTATTAGAAATACCCAGAAAATGGCATATTCGTAAAGCAGAAACATAGCCGACCTCCTATGAGTGTGGAAAATATCTAGAATTTGTCGGTTCGAATTGGAATCAATTCTCAAGTCATCCAAAACTCTTTAGTCAAAACACGAATCCGTTTTGATCAAACGAACCGAACCGCCCAATTTCTTTTGTTTGCTGTGGTGCATGCCCCCTTTGAAGCAAGAGTCATTGATTGGAATCCTATTTCCCCCTTAGTTCTATTTTTTGTTGTTGTACGGAAAGGCAGCTGGCCGGCCAACTTAACTAAAAGATCTTTTCTTGAAATTGCCAGTTCAGTTGGTAATAGAACATTTTTGTAGATATAACCAGTATCGGGGTTGTGATAATCTGGTGCAGCACCCGGTGATTCAAAAAAAAACCGTATAACCACACTAAGAACAGTAGGGGAATCATGCTCTTCTTGCTCTTAGTGAAGAGACCTTCATATGGTTTGTATTCTTTTACAACTATGAGTATGAATCTCAGGTAGTTGACAAGAGAAAGAGGAGGCTCATTGGAAAATATACAGTTCATCCATTTCCAATGAGTCCGGCTGTTTAATTGGAACAGTGAATATACCTCGATGCCATTTTTGAGGCTTTTACTACTAATGACATCCAAAATCGTGGCTTGCACGAGTATCCACAGCCACCACCTCCCCACGACTGAAAAAAGAAGGAGAAAAAGGAGAAGAGGAAAGAGGCTTTGTAACTCTCTGACTATCACTCGCCAGACCCTTCTTGAGGTCCAAGGACCCTTCATTCTCTTCACCCCAACGCCCAAGCTCGAGAAGGATTCGTTGGAACTCTCTGACTATCATTCTAAGGAAATCCTTCTTGAAGTCGCAGAGCTCTTCATCGGAATCCTCTTCACCCCAATCCTCCCAATCGGAATCCTCCCCCTCCTCGTCAGCTTCTTGATGGAAAAGGGAAGGGACATTCTCCTCCAAGAAGACATAGCTGTCCACAAAGCCAGCTTTATTGCCCTTTGTACCATCTTCGTGGATAAGGATGATGCGATTACCATCTGCGTCTTCATCGTTGCGGTCATAGATCCTAAGACAAAGCCGTGGTTAACGGCAGCTTTATTGAATACGCGGCCCTTATCCTTCAGGATGATTCTATTATCAATAGAAAGATCAAAAAGGATTGGAATACGTGGAAGACTGCCCTTAGCACCGGCGGTTTCGAACCGATCACCCCTCCCCCAGGAGGTGTAATTACCTCGAATAGGTAGCTTACGAACGAGGACTCCCAGTAGATAGCTCCATTTTCGTTTCGTAACAATCAGCAAAATCACAATAGTAAACCCCAAACAAATTTGCCCACTTATACCCATACGAGTGATTAAAACGACAATGTCATGGAAAGTTCTCAAAAAAAACTCCTTAACCACGCCAATCCCGTGGATATGTTGCAGTTCCTTCAAATAAATCATGTATCGAACGATAACCCCGAAATTGGCCACTTTCACTATTTGTGCCCACGTGAGCATATTGATCTCTTTTCTTATACTGGGACTCCCCCCAGGGCGAAGTTTGACCCTGCCAAGGGTCCTGCCAAAGGCGTTGTCACCATGGTCCCCGTCAACCTTCCAACTGTTCCGATTTTCTTTTTTCATATTATCCTCCGTGTGTGGCGTATACTACGCAATGGCTGTCAACGGTGTCTCGTCGACATCCCCCCGGCACCCTTAGGGGAGTGGTTTTTTACTGGGAATAGGTAGGTCAGGAATCAGCAATCGAAGTATATGGCCTGCATTTATATATAGTAAAAGAGCTAGAGTCAAAAAAAGGAGAAGCTCCCAATCCCCCGGGCGTTACCCCTACTTCAAATATGACGAAGATAACCTCATATAAGACATTTATAAAAAATCTTTTATTTATCCTGGTAGGATTATGGATAAAGAAGCCAAAGCCTAGCAATATTCACCCAACACTAAATCCCAAAGTTTTATATATATAATCCGGTACCTGTGTTTTCTGTAAGAAAAAAGCACCTGACGCATGCACGGTCAGTCAATGCTACAACACCTGCCTATGAGAGCAGGATTGATTACTCAATATTGTATCTTTATACGAATCTTCTTGTCACTTGAATGTGTCCCCGTTTTTGCTCAGACTCCAAATCTCTTTTCCTCACCCGTTTATACGAACCGAACGAAAAACGTAGACTGCCATGCCACTAAGAAGAGTAGGAGAATCATGCTCCTCTTGCTCTTAGTGAAGAGACCTGAATAGCATTCGTATTCTTTACCGCGTATGACACGCGATAAATGGTGGCGTGGACTAGGATCCACAGAAAGGATTGCCACCGGCGGATAGCGGGAATCGAACCCGCGTCTTCTCCTTGGCAAGGAGCTAAAGCTACCATTCGACTATATCCGCACCGCAGTAATCGGTAACCTCCATCCAGCAGCCTTAAATATAGCCATTTCATATAAGTCCAGTTCCCTAAGGCGGGAATATACCTCTCTCTATCCCATTTTTGATACTTTTCATAAATGAAACCGAATCCAAAGGGTCCTTTTTTAGTGCTTTCCCCAGAGCCTCAAAAAGGCCTCGGATAAGCACCAGAGGCAAGCCGGACAAGTGATAAAGGTTAGACCATCCATCCTATATACCATCCTAAGGTGCTGCTAAATGGAAGGATCTTATCAACATGAAACCAAGTGGAAAGAACCCTATTGCATCAAATCGAAATGAAGAGTAATACGACCCATTCGTAGGTCGTCTATTTCAAATATTTCAAACGAATCTCTATTAAATGCATTACAACGAAACCAGGCGGTATTGTCACAATACCCCACATACCAAAATACACAAGAGTACCCGAATTGCCTCATTACCGAGACAACTCCTTTTTAATGATTCGGAAATTTATCTGAATCATTAAAAGAAGTCGTCTCGATGGTTTTTGATATACTCGATGATCCAATCGATGAGGTAGATCCAACCGACGAAAAGAGCAAAGGACACTGCACAAATAGCAATTACTAGGAGTAGTAGATAGATTACTTGGAAAATAATGATAAGAATTTTCCACCACAATCTACCTACAAAATACCGACTGTAAAAAATACTAAGGGCCCTTAATCAAAACATTCTCGTAAGCCCCCCCACCTCGCCTCGTTCAATGCGATGAAAGCATGGTTGAGGACGGGCCTGGCGCGATTAGCTATGATCCCGCTGGGGCATTGGGCGCTTGTCGAGATTAGGTTGGTTTGCATGAGGTAAGGATCGTGCAATGACCATCCGTCTGTACTAATCGTACGTCTGGAATGCGACTTCAACAGCATGCTTACCCCTACCCTAACCACGACTCTAATTAAGATTTGGATCATCAACTTGTTCTCCTCGTACAATAGGACGATAGTTTGACTATATAAATAGTTTATGATATAATTAGCCTTAGCCACGGAATTATTACTTTTTTATTCCATCGCTAAGATTTATCCCTCTGAAGTAACTAAGAATTGGAATATTTCCTTTTTCCTCGATTTCATTCTTTTTTCCCTAAGTCAATTCTCTTGATGAGTCGCGGCTACATTGTGTTAGGCTAAGCCAAACAAAAGAGTAGTCAATGATGACCCTCCATGGACTCGCCTATATAAGCCGCAGCTAAAGTTGCAAAAATAAGAGCTTGAATACCGCTTGTAAATAATCCAAGGAACATGACAGGTATAGGAACCACTAAAGGTACTAAAGAAAGAAGAACAACAACTACTAATTCATCGGCTAATATATTCCCGAAAAGTCGAAAACTAAGTGATAGTGGTTTTGTAAAATCTTCTAAGATGTTAATGGGTAAAAGGATTGGAGTCGGTTGAATATATTTATTGAAATAGCCCAATCCCTTTTTGGTAAGACCTGCATAAAAATATGCCACTGACGTGAGTAAGGCTAAAGCAACGGTTGTATTTATATCATTTGTGGGTGCGGCTAACTCCCCCTGTGGTAACTGTATGATTTTCCAAGGTAAAAGGGCCCCCGACCAATTCGAAACAAAAATAAAAAGAAACATAGTTCCAATAAAGGGAACCCACGGGCGGTATTCTTCTCCAATCTGAGTTTTGCTCACGTCTCGAATGAATTCAAGGACATATTCGAATAAATTCTTTTAATCAGTCGGAATGGTTTGTGGATTTTGAACAGCTATAATAGCGGAACCTAATAAGATAGCAATTACAATCCAAGAAGTAATGAGCACTTGGCCGTGGACTTGGAACCCCCCTATTTGCCAATCAAAATGTTGACCTACCTCCACACCTACTACCTCGTATAATAGTCCCTTTAGTGTGTTTATAGAACATGCTAGAACATTCATATTGCCAAAAAGAGAACTTTAAAAGGAATGGAATTGATTCAATCATCTCTTTTTCGACTTGCTTACTTGAATTGTATATTTTGGATACCAACCAATCGAAAAATATTCTCCGTTTTTTCTCTTTTTTTGCGATTGAGATACAAAACAAAAACGTAGTGTGTTTGACTAAACGGCTTAGAGGATTCTTGATTCGAATTTATCTAGTCGTTGCTGGTCGTCTGACGGTTGAAATTGGATTAGCTAGTGTTGCTTTTGCACGTCGAGTGATCTCTTTAATCCGGTCAACTGGATACTTGACAACTGCATTGTATTTAAAACAATGTAGTGTTGCCGGGAAAAGATGTCGGTTTCGGTTAGTCTAACGAGGTCAGGACTTTGACGGATTATTCCTTCTCATTGTCGTCAAATCATTAGATTACGTAATGAGAGGAGTTATTTCTTAGTCCGGTTATTTCTGTCATGGGTTTACATTGTCTAAGATTATTGAGTTAGCCAAACCTAAAAGTAAGGCTACTTTATCATCGGTGATTAATGCAGATTATGACAGTGATAGCTTTAGGTCTGTATTGGGTCGGATTAAGGGTATTTGCCCATTGATCCGTTCTCATTACCTTCCTAATGTCCACAAGACAAGATTGTTCTTAATAAAGGGCTCTGCTCTCTTGGATGCCTACTTGGAAAGCACTCCCGAATGACTATCGTTTATTCGATCCAAAGGTACGGAGTCCATATTAAATTCTGTTAAATATGAGATTGCTTCTTTTGCGCGTGATGTGACTTTTGTTCACTCACGTCAGGACGGATTCTTTGATCCGGGAATCATGGTAATTAAAGGAGATTGGTATCCCTTTGAAACCAAATGGAACGGATCGGAATGAAATCAAAGTCTTACTGACTATGAACGATCTCCATATGGGATTGGTCATATCTTTCATGAGCTGAGTTCAGCTTTTGAGGGACGAGGGACGAGGAAGAGGGATTTTTTGGAAGACCTGGTAGGATAGCTCAGGTAATCGAAGGAGGAGGCAAACGTCGTTTGTTTGCTATAGGAAACTCTATTAAACAGCGATGTCTGCGTCCTGTACATGATTGGGCTATGCTATGCAAGTGTTATCTTGTATTCCTATGGATGGTACCTTTAACCAAGAAGGTCCTATCAATCGATTCAAGTGTTGGATGAAGGAGAAGAAGATAAAATCTTTCCAAATTTGCTCTTATGATCTGAAGTCTGCAACGGATCGGTTTCCACTGAGTGTCATATTTACAGTGTTTTCACTGTTCTTTGGACCCTACCCTCCGCGGCATCATGTGTGGTTAATGGATGTCTTGGATTTCATTCCTTTGATATTGATTTCGGCTCTTTTATCTCGTCATAGAGGTAAACGTTCCAAACCATCACTGGTTTCATTTGTCCGAGGTCAACCATTAGGACTCCGTACCTCCTGGGCACTCTTCGCGTTAGCTCATCACGTTTTAGTGTGGCTAGCGGCAGAACAACATCACCGGTCGGAAGTTTACCAACTATGCTCTTATCGGTGATGACATTGTCATTGCTGATGAAGGGGTAGCTGAGCAGTACCGTTTACTCTTAGATGAGCTAGGTGTATCTGTATCGATACCGAAATCATTGATATCGACTAATGGATCCCTTGAATTCGCTAAGCGGTTCTGGTGTAATAATTTGGAAACAGATTGTTCTCCAGTTTCTGCGCGAGCTCTTCTTAGTGTCCGGTCTACTCTGGGTTGACTTCAATTAGCTGATAAATACAGGATCCAAAAGACCTCTGTATTGTTCAGATTAGCTGGAGCGGGAGGACCCGGTCGTTTCTACATTACGGCTAAAGAAAGAAATTAATAATAAACAAAGAAAGGGAAGAAGGGCTCATTGAGGAGGTAAAAGCGCATATACTTAGGAGGGAGGGGAACCGACTGTACTTTACATGAGGGAACTACGTGACCGGTCAATGTGTAGCTAGTGTTCGGATAGGCGACCGGTGACTGAGGAGTTTTGTTGTTTGCCTTAGCCGACCTAAGATTGAGGGGCTAAGCAGCTTGTTTTCTGTTTTCTTGTTTATGCATTGATGGGTTTCTTGAGTGGATGAATGCCCGGGAATAGTACACTAGATAGTAGCTTATTCCAACACTAGATAGTAGCTTATTCCTTTGTTTCATGTAGCTTGTTTATCTGTCTGTTGGTCTATTGATTGTATATATGCCCGGAAACTGGTTGTTTGGAGTAGGGTAGCATAGGTCATATAAAGCCGAAGGTGTAGCTAAGGGGAAGGAAGGAGAAGAGAAAGCTGGGGAAGTGACACGAAGGAGGAACGCAGTTAACGTATTCTACTGACTGACTGTGTGAGCCGACCCGGCAGATTGAGGGGCTACTTACCTGTTGGGTAGTACCTGGACCAATTGGATCTAAGTGAGCTTGAGGCATCTCGTACTTATAGAGAGGGAGAGTGCCGTCTCACGTTATCTGATTGGGGAAGAAGTACTATCCCAACCCAAAGCTTGACTTCCCTTCTGTTGGAGGGAAGGTACTGACCGTACTAAGAGGAGGGAACGAAGTGAACGACCAAGTCTTGAGTATATTTAAATGAGGTGTTTAGCATCTAAGATTCCGGATAGCAATCTCTAACCACCAATGTTTGGATAGCAGCATTGATTCCGAATAGCTGAGATTCCGAATAGCTCTGAAGGTGTAGCTAAGGGGAAGACTCCAGTAGCAGCAGAGGTGTTTAGCATCTAATCGGATAGCATTATTGATTCTGTGTAGAGTAGCCGAAGGTGTAGCTAAGAGGAAGACTCTAGTTACAGCGGGGGTTTAGAATCTAATTGGATAGCAGCATTATTGATTCCGTGTAGAGTAGCCGAAGGTGTAGCTTTCGAGTGAGCTCCGGGGTAGGAGGCTCGCGAAGGAAGTGGCTTAAGGGGAAGACAGACTCCAGAGAAAGCGCCAGTGAAAATCTCTTCTTCCTGTTAGTGTTTGTCTACCACATAGCTGAGATTCCGATATAGCTGAAATGAGTGTGGGTTCGATAGGAACTGGACGATCCTATTTGGTCAAATACCTAGCGACAAACTCCTATGTTCCTTTCTTTCATTAAAGTATTTCTTCACAAGTTCCTGGATAACAAGTAGTTGGGTTTTCTTATTGAATGAAAGGGAAGAGAGGTAGGCCAGAACATCATAAAAAACCTTTCTCTAGGGGTTATCAAAGAAAAGAACGACAAAAGATCCTATCATTGTAGTCGGCAGGGCCTCATAAAGAGCATCATCATCAGAAGTAGAAGAAGGCCTAAGGAGAACATTTCGAAAATACGCGACTCTTGGACTTACGTACTCTAAGGGAAGCTATTACGATCATTAGTTATAGAAAGGCTCACCAATCCAAATTGTATGCTCGATCAATGGCTGGCTCAGCAATTACATCCTGAGAAGGGGAGCAGACAAAAGGAAGCTTTCCAAAGTAAGTCTCTCTACCCTTTCCCGCATTCATGGTGAGAACAAGCAAGAAGAAAAAGAAAGAAGAGAACACAAAGAAAGAAGCTTTCCTTAAAAGACAGACCTAGCTATGGGATAAGGTGCTCTATATCCTTTCCTTATGCCAGTGAATCAGACTTAGAACTTAGTTACTTGGAAGAAAGAAAGTCCTACTTGGCTAAAGAAGACTCAGATCCTCTTCTTCTGAGTTGGGCCATTCCGATGTTCTGAATTTGTACTTTCTGACTGACTTCTTTGTATATTCTAGCGCCCTTCGCCTAGAAGTGGACTCCGTACCGGCACTTTCCGACATCCATTCCAAAAGAAGGAACCCTAAATATACACAAATTATAGATCACCACGGAGTTGAGCCGCAGTAGACCTTGTTTGTAAGGGTAGACCATCCGTCTGACCTTGGCTGAGTATCTCAAACCGGATTCGTTGGGATAGGAATTTCTCAGAGTCTAGCAGCTGTCGAAGTCCCATCTATAAATGGATAAGATTGGCATTGGGGCTGCTTCTTAGTGTATACGAGGTTTTGAAAGGTACTACGTCCAAATCTTTCTTGGTAGAACAAGAAGTTGGTTATTGCTCCTTTTTAGGTAAGGAGCTAAAGCTTCCTTACATACAACAGTTTTTTTCATTTCTTTTTTTTATAAAAGCGATTATAAATTCGACAAGGTAGACGCAACACACGCAAAGACCCGCGGCCACGGCACTGCCCACAATCACTTGGAGTAGTACATATACTACTTGGAAAATATCCACAAGCGCCTTCCACCAGAGCCTCCCCACACAATACTCCAGGTAAACAATGCTAACCGCCCTCACGGCAAGCACAAAAATGTCCCGTACATGCACGGGCAGGGCCGTGACTGCCATGAAAACCTCGGTGACGAAGGGCCTCGTCTTAGTAGATATGATCACGGCAACGGATTGGAATTGTGTAGAAAGGAATGTAAATGCACTGGGGTCTGTAAAGTAGCGGGTAATGATTATCTGTCTGTAATGAGCATACCTTTGGAATCCCACGTGAATAAACCGTTTACATGTGACCACCACTCTAAGTATAAGTCCTTGCACCCATTTTCGTAGCTAAGAGCTACGGCTATGAAACATGCATTTAACCGCCGCAAGAAGACTCTCATAGGAGTTACGATTACACATGAGGATGTAAATACGACCGTTAAACAGCTCTTTCCCTTTGTCTGTATCGGTTTAATAGGCATTTTCTTTTATGGTTCATATTCCGGGTTGGGTTCATCCGATTACTACAAGGATGAACTGAGTTGTTTGTAGACATGAAAGAAAGAAGGAGAGGTCCGAAGGCAGGCAAGGGTACTCGAGTGCTGGAGCAGGTAGGAAGGAAAAGACCATTAGGGAGAGGTAGGAGTCAACATGATTGGCTCTGGATGTGACTTCGTTTCTCATTCTGTCAATGAAATCTATGATATTATATGGCGAAATCCACTTTCGTGCGAAATCAACTAAACCAAGGAAGAACAATGTAAGCTCTTTCTTCTCAATCAAAGAGCAATGTCAGCTAAATCTTCGGTAACCAGTTCCCTTTCGTTCTATTTCCTGGAGGTTTAGCAGCTATTTTCGATCGGATAGCTCGCGAGAAAGAGAAGAGCGAAAGAGCAAGAACAGAAAGGAAAGAAAAGTTGACTTAGGGTTGCCTTGTGACCGGATAGATATATAGAGAGAGGGAAAGAGCCATCTCTATTGGTTACCGTAGGGTAGAGCAGGGGAGAGCTCAATTTCTTCTTTTATCGTAGGGTGCTAAAATTCTTCTTTTATTGTAGAATAATAGACAAGCTCTATTTGGTTAACCCGAAAACCTGTTGGTACTCCGGGATTTCACCCCAGGCATTGCGTCCTGATGAATCTTGGTGCAAACTCCAGGCCGAGGCCTGATGAATCTTGGTGCAAAGTGCCGTGGGCACAAAAGATAGATAGGTTGGATGAGTAAGCTAGCCAAAACAAGATAGATAGGTCGGAAAAGCTAGCCAAAACAAGATAGATAGGTCGGATGAGTCAGCTAGCCAAAAACGACCAGGTATTGTCCTGATTCAAATTGCAGGCCAGGCATTACGTCCTGATGAAAACTTGGTGCAAAAAGCAACCAAGCTTAGTAACTCGGTGCATTCTTCTTCAAATTCCAGGCATAGCCGGAAGTAGTACCCGAAAGGGGAAAGCCAATTCCCGGATAAGGGCAGGATAATCCTTGCTCCCGGACGAGGTATAGGGAAACCTAGGCTTTTGGAGGAGGCATCCCTAACTGAAAAACGTTAGGATGGGATTGAGCACCATAAACCGAATCCACATCGCCCTCTTCGGGAGGGTCAGGGCCGAGAACCCAATCTAACTTACGGTTAGGGGACCGCCGGGAAAAGATCCTGGATGGGGTATAGGGAAATCCTAGAAAAAGCCTCATCCGGAAGAAGCCAAGCTTGGGAGGAGTCATTCTAACTTCAAAATGTGCCGTTTGGGATGTTGACCCGTAAACAGAATCCAAAGGTCCCAGAAATGGGACAGAGGTACCCCGCAAAACTAACTGTCTTGGGGTACAATAACTACAATTTCCCGGATCGAAAGGAGAATCTGAACTGAATCGGATGGTAGTTTTCGGAACAAAACCGCCGAACGGTGGGGATTGGGGATCATAACTAAAAGTATCCCAATTTCTTTAGTTGTTGTTCAACTTCGGGATCTTTGCTTGAATCTCTATTCCGAAACCATGGGGATACAAGGGATACTTAGTCGACATCTCTATGGGGCTTTCTTGCTGACATCTCTATGATGATATACAAGCCCTACTTTCAGGAAAGCTCTTTCGCGCTTCAACCAAATCCAGGAAAGATTACTAGAAAGAGGAAATAAACCACAGATAGGAACGGAAATAATGAGGTTTAAGCCACCGGAAAGAAACCTCAATAGGCAAACATCCATGAGGTTAGTTTAACATGCCTTCCAATTCTCCCTATCGAGGGATGATACTCTCTCAGAAAGATAGAGAGAATCCAATAATAGCAACTCAGAGACACGATAAGGAACGTTTAACGCAACAAATCGAGCTCGGTAAACAGTTCTTTTATCCGATATTTCCACGCATCTTTTATCCGCGGTAGTAGCTCGTTCACATTTGTGTTCGAGAACGCCTGGTCTTGAGGGGGGGCCAGGCAACAGGAGTCCCGACGGGAAGAATTAGCTTTTCTCTGTATTTGTACAGCACAGCGGGGATCCAGTGCGGAAGGGGGGAACCTGGAACCTTTCCTCTCTGGCACATTCGAGTCCTCTGTCCCTCTCCTTTCACTCGAGTACTTTCGTACCTCTCGAGAAATCTTTTCTCGTAGATAGAGAAGTCTTCATTTTTCCGAAAGTCTTTTATCCTAGATAGAGAAGTCTTCTAGATGCCAAGTAATCTGTCTAGCTGTCTTTCTTGAAAGATTGAGAAAGAAGGGCCCAGGTCGTAGCGCAGGTAACCCCTTACTAAGATCGTACAAGAATGCATTTACTGGATGACCGGGCAAGGCGGACTCTCACAGGGGTTAGGGGACCATAACTCAAAAGAAAGCCACCTTCGGGTGGGGTGCCGGGGATCCTAACTAAACCACCTTGTGTGGGGTTAGGGGCACATAACTAAGCTGCCTGCTGGGGTAGGGGTCCATAACTAAGCCACCTTCGGGTGGGGTTAGGGGCCCATAACTCAAAGCATGGAAGCGCTCAGGGTTATCATATAGATATATGGAGCTACTCCCTTACTAATGCAGTTTTTTTGGGGCTACTTAGTACTCTCTTGGGCTTCCGCTTTCGTGAGCTTTAGCTTAGGCTCAGGATACTGTCTGTAGTGAACGAAGTTTAGGCTAAATGCAGCTTTATTTGTAGTGAACCAGGATCTTTCAAGAAACATAAATGGAAGAGACTGTTTGTGGCTGCGTCTAAACCTATGGGAAAGAATGGGTTACCATTAGAGTTATGGCTTGGTGGAGGGAGACCTCTCAATCCATACTTGAAGGGAATCATAATCCATTTGGGATAAGCTTAAGCCTAAAGAACTCCATATTATTCCCAATGAGATGACTTTTGATGGTGAAATCTCTATCAACGAATACACTGTTCTCCACAATCCAATTGTGGTGAAAGTGGCTTCATTGGTATTGTAAAGTAGCCTTAAACGACCATGTCAATTTGGAGGAGTTATTATCAGCTCCCATGGTTGAAACTTCGTGGAAACGGACTGAGTTTGATACTGAAAAGTTCCAATTTGGTTTGTTATGGCGATGTTTGATCTTGTGACTGATGAATGGCTTAGGCCTAAATGTCCTCCATGTTTAGTCGAGTTTATTCGACCCAAATGGTTGTATTGTGGTGGTAACTGTCTCCCAGATGAGGAATTATCAGATTGTTCTGATATTGACTCAGATGATGAGATGGCTCCATTGCGATCTGCTTTGATTCGTGGGCTCCTTGCTCAACATGGCTTCAAACTTGGCGGTGAAGGTAGTACACAATTTCTTCTGTACCCATCGGAAGACCAAGTGGAATGGTTTCAGAATGATCCAATTACTCATTGGATTATTCGAAAGGACGGCTCTATCAGAATCAAGGATTTCGTATAGAGCTAGTAGAGCTAGAACGACCCTCACAAATTGCGAATACTAATTTGTGTTGAATGTTTCGGATTGAAAGCATAGAGTCATCGTTTGCTGGAATCGGAAGATCCACGAGATCGGGGTCACAATCTGTATCGATTAAACCAATTGTTGGAATTCCCAAAGTGATACATTCTCGAAGGGCCGTAAATTCGTCTTGCTGATCAACGACGATTACAATATCGGGTAATCCCGTCATATATTGCACCCCGCCTAAATATTGGAGCAAGTGAGACAACTGTCTCTTCAAAATAGCTGCATCTCTTTTCGGAAGACGGCCGAGTCTCCCTGTCTTTTGTTCCATTCTCAAGTCCCTGAACTTACGAAGTATCGTTTCCGTAGTGGACCAATTCGTTAACATACCGCCGAGCCATTTTTTATTAACATAATGGCACCGAGCCTTTTTTGCAGCCCGTACTACGGAATTAGCTGCTTCTTTTTTGGTACCAACAAAAAAGAATCTTTTTCCTATACTTGCTGCATAAAAAACGAAATTGCAAGCTTCTGCTAAAAAGCGCGCGGTTCTAGTAAGATTTGTAATATGATTACCTTTACACTTTGGAGAAATCCAAATAGTTGGGGCCATTCTAGGATTCCATTTCTTAATACCATGACCAAGATGAACTCCTGCTGCCAGCAACTCTTCCAACCTGATGTTCCAATATCTTCTTGTCATTTCTCCCCACATTTCCTCTTTATTTTTTTTGTTCAAAGAAAAAAAGACAAGGTATCCGGAAATAAATAATTGTTCCGACGGAACCTTTTCTTCTACCGAGGATTGGCCGTTGATACACGATTCAAGCCATTCCTTTCCTTTCTATTCGTTATTCTCTTTCTTTGTTTATTACTATTATCAAATCACCGCCCCATACCATAATACATAGTGAAAAGGAGAAATTTTTCTGTTCTTAGGAATCATTAAATCCTGTAAACGATTCTTCTGATGTATCCTGGAAATTCTTTGAACTGCAAGAATAAGAATCAAACCATTCTCTATGATAGAAGACCAAATTTGTCGCTTTTTCTTCGAAAAAATTATTCTTTTTGGTTTCCAGAGAAACAGTCTTATGTTGCCTTGAAGGGTGTACTAATCCTTTGAATCCGGTCCCAACGGGGCTCCCCTAGAACAACGTTCTCTTTCAGGCCTTTCAACCAATCGATACGACCTCGGAGAGCGGCTTTTGCTAAAACCCGAGCAGTTTCTTGAAAACTCGCTTCGGATATAAAACTTGGAGTATTTAGAGATGCGCGAGTTATTCCCAATAAGACGGCGCGGTAACAGACCCCCTCTTCCAAAGCCCGCCCCGTTCGTTCTGCTCGTAACAATCCAATAAGTTCTCCGGGTAAAAAAACATTAGACATTCCATCTTCTGAAACCAAGACTTTTGATGTTATTTGGCGTACAATAATTTATATATGCCTATTATGGATCTTCACTCCCTGGGATCGAGAAACCTTTTTGGATATTATTAACCAAAGAAATACGGCTTTGCGCTATTGTTAGCTCGGCACCAATCAAGCCAAGGAATAACAAGAATTCTTGTTATACACTCGTTCCAACCCTCAACTCTCTTTTCTAGGTTCATCGATATTGAATCAATTGAACGCACCTCGAATACCCTTTCTACTTTTGGAAGACCCTGTGTTATATCAGCAGACCGTGATTTTTCATATAGAAATGTAACTAATGTACCTCCCTCGTAAAGGATTTCTCCATAATGGCCATGAACAAGCCATTCTTTACGAAGGTCTGCGTCTAATTTGCTTTGGTTGTGGGAGGTCCGGCCATGACCAACTTAAGTGCCCTTATGAGATTCGGAAACCGGTGCCTAGCTCTGCTCCTTCGGGTGAAAATGTGGGGGGTTCCGATGGGTTCACCGGTCTCGCAGACGGCCGCTGCTATGGCTGCTCCTCCGGTGCTTTCTTCTTCGCCGGACCCTCTTGACGGAGTATCGCCAGTGAGTAAGGGACAGCGAGCGGGTGGTTCGGAGAATTGGGTCTCCCCCATGGCTTTTTTCTTGTATTTACGCTAGCCCGGATCGCGAGGTCAGGCGAAACCTTTGGTCAGGGTTGTGTGAATTTGCTTCCTTTGTTCATTTTCCCTGGCTCATTTTTGGTGATATGAATGATTACTTGAGCAGTGCTGATAAAAGAGGTGGTACCTCGGTCTATCAGTCCCCTTGTGATATCTTTCGGACGTGTATAGATACTATACTTGTGGTTCTTCCTTGCCGGCTTATTTCTTTTCTTCTCCGTTCATTTCTTGGGTTAAAGGGCATTTTCTGGGCATTTCTGGGCATATGGGTTCTGTTTCAGAGCATTGGCCTTCTCTTTTCTTAGCAACAATGTGGCATATTTGGCTTGCTAGGAACTCTGTTTCCATCAGCAAATTGTAGTCCCTCTTCGTTAAGCACTCGAGTACCCTCTTTCCTCTTCTACATTCAATTGGCTCTACCTTTAGGTAGAGGCTCGAAGAGAGTCACTTTGTCCCTCTTCTTTATCGAGTCATAAATCCCTCTTCCAGGTGAAATATTTGCATGACGGACTGCTTAGAAGTACCAGAGAAAGTCTGAAACTCCCATCCTCGAGTGAGGTCTGAAAACCTCTTGATATTGAGTGCTTTCTTGCGCTGGAAATAAAAGAGCGGATATTCCAGGAGTTCAAGTCTAAGTGACTGATGCAATCCTTGAGAGTCTCTTTCCCTAAATAATGATTTCAAGCATTATAGTATAGGGTGCCGCGCTCCAGCCCCTCAAAACCTTCCCTAATCCCTAAGAGTTTCAGAAAACCTTTCTTTATTACATAGCTTGCCTTTCCAAGTTCGACAAAGAAAGTGGGGTACCTTCATCATTTGTCATAGTAAGAGGTGAAAATGGGAACTTTCTGGTTGAATTCGACACATGCTCACCTCACGAGAAAGAGAGGATTTGTTGCAAAGAAGGATTCCACTTCCACACCGAGTGGGACAAAAGAAATCTTTGATCATTGGAGCGAAAGTCTATCTGTCTCATAGAGAAATCCTAAAGTAAGGCTTTCTTTCAGCGAAATATGAATGAGAGACGAGAGGCCTCATCAAAAAAAAAGTACATGCTGAATCACGAAGTCGTTTTCCGATAGCTAGCCAAATAGCAAAGACTTCGAGAAGGAAATCAGCCGGGTTCTTTAGGCAACGAAATAATTAGTTGGGGGATTCTTTCAAACTTGATCACATTGCTTTACCCCTTTTTCTTCTTTACGTAAGGTTAGCACTCACTGTGCTATAGCTATATCACTGCCTTTACCAGCATTCTTGTAAATAAAGAGCCAGTCTATTAAGCCCAGCCCACTAGGTACTCCGTCCTTCGATGATTCCATTACGAAAGAACGAGAGTGATAGGATAGATTGAATAGTTTCCTTTCCAAATCTTCCTTTACCCAGGCAACGAAGTTGGGCTTCCTCTTTGGAATGAACAAATATAGAACGAGAGTTTTTTAACCAGACTAGTCTTCAATTAAATGACTCCGGAGTGATTCAATGAGGTATGCGTAAGCAGTTTAGGGTACGAAGTAGCTGGGGCTCCGCGGGGCTGGCAGAGCTTTAATCAAGAGATGGTAGAGCAAATCCTTCCTCAATGAACAAAGACATTGATCGAGTACTTACCTTAGCCTTTCCAAGCCCATAGGTTCAAGCGCTTTACTAATAAGAAAGGTTGGCTCTTAGCTGGGAGACATACTCTCCAAAATGCTCCTACTTTGCATTAAGTTCTCACTCCCCCTTTTGTCTATCGACCCAGCCTCCTGCGGACCCTTGGCCTATCGGCTCAGCTCTTCCTCAAACTTGACTTTCGCCGCCTTCACCTTCCTCTTACCCTCCAGCTCTTTCTACAGTCCTTGTAATGGGTACTACATCGGAAGACCTTCACCTGAGCCTGAAGGCTCTACTCTTCCTACTGTCCCAGACAGAGTCTACCAACCCAGTCAACTTCGTTCCCAGAGTTGATCTCAGTGGACTCATCGTCCCAATCAGAAAAGACTTACTTTTTTTCATTCTTAAGCCCCCGGGTCTAACGACCCAAAACAGCTTTGCATAGCTTTTTTTAGAGTAAGCCTCACCCTTAGCGCTCAACCAACATGCTGATAGATAAGCTATTTTCTTTTTTACCTCACCCAGTCGTCTTATTCGAACTCAGCAACGAGAGTTCTTAGTTCCTCTATCGTTGTGATTGAGTCTTTTGAGAAATAAGACTTTGTACCCGAAGGACATAGCAAAGGCAAGTACTTTAGCCTAGTTCTTGTACGATTGAATCCACCGGAGCGAGGGTAAAGCTAGCTATCAACCAGTATGGATGCTATGGATGGGATGCAATGGCTAAAATACAATCAACAATCTAACTCGGAATCACGAGAATATCCTTTAAATGAATCCTTAACGATTTCCTTAATCAGCTTGACGATCATAAAGTACTTCTCGACATCTGTATGGAAACCTCCACGAAGAATTATATTAACGGGCGGGTCTCGGCCTTCATTGGACTAATGTTATGAAAGTCTGAGAGAGCTGAGGCTGAGAGATTGGGGTATAGAAACTTCTTTAGTGAAAGGCTAGTCCAGGATTTCGAGAGCAACTACTTGTATTTCTGTCCCTTAGCCTTCGGTTTTGAGACATGACATTCATAGGTTCGAAGCGTCTTTCTTTCCTTGGAATTCGCTGGATTGACTTAGGGAGATGAACAGCTAAAAACAAGAACTCATAAATCATTTCAATTACTGATTTTATGAAGTAGCGCAGCTTATATAAAGAACAAACCCTATCGTCAAAGAGATTTGAATGCTAATTGTTCGCGAATCAGCCAAGCGATTAGAACATTTTATTTCAAACTCTGAGATGCTGGGGACATCAAATATGGAAACGCGCTCGGATCGCAGCAGCAGTGTGTCAACAGCCGCGGGTTCGAAACTCAGTAGCTTCAGTACAGAAAACTTGGAGGGTTTAGGAAGATAGTGAAACATCGTTCCTCATCACTAGCTGCTCTCTTCATGGAGCCAAAATGACAGTTAAGGATCCTATTCGGTTACAAGGCAACGAAGTTAGGCGAATGGAATTCAATCGCTTAAAAAAAGATTGAATTATTTTGAAGATCCTAATAGAAGTTCGATTGCGACTAGGGCTTCGCGCCTGTAGTAGGTTCTTGTAATTTGAGTGAGATTGTCATGGCGCAAAAGCAGATATGGTTCGGTATTCCCTTGTTCCCTGTATTGGTTATGTTCTTTATTTCTTGTCTAGCAGAAACGAATCGAGCTCCCTTTGATCTTCCAGAAGCAGAAGCTGAATTAGTTGCAGGCTATAATGTTGAATATTCTTCAATGGGGTTTGCTCTCTTTTTTTTGGGAGAGTATGCCAATATGATCTTAATGAGGTGCGGGGCTTTGCATCTGATATTCGTTGGGCTTCCTTCCCTCTTCGAGATGGAATTGGCTTGCCGCTCATAGGTAGAGGGGCGAAGCCCTCGACTTACAGGTTCCGGTT